CCTGAAGAAGGGGAATTACGTCCTCAATTACTTGATCGTTTTGGAATGCATGCGGAAATAAGAACTGTTAAGGATCCTGATTTAAGGGTAAGGATCGTAGAAGAAAGAACTTTATTTGATCTAAATCCTTATGCTTGGGTCGATAAATATAAAGATCAACAGGATTTATTAAAACAAAAAATTATTGATGCTCAAAATATTTTAGATACTGTTGAATTACCGTATGACTTTAGGGTAAACATCTCAAAGGTATGTAGTGAACTTGATGTTGATGGATTAAGAGGAGATATAGTTACTAATAGAGCTGCTAAAGCATACGCTGCATTTCAAGGTAAAAAAAATGTTTTAATGGAAGATATTCAGAAAATTATTGTTTTATGTTTACGTCACCGTCTAAGAAAGGATCCTTTAGAATCAATTGATTCTGGTTATAAAGTTAAAAAAGTTTTTGAAGAAATCTTTGAGATTGTATAATCAATTAGCTAAAGGGAATGGTATCATTTAAAATTTGAGACCTTTCTTTTAGCTATTAACTAAAATAATTATATGTTATAATAAATATTATAACAAAGCCGGGATAGCTCAGTTGGTAGAGCAGTGGATTGAAGATCCTCGTGTCACCAGTTCAAATCTGGTTTCTGGCAATTAAGTTTAATTGTGTTTGATAAACTTTTAATTTCAAAAGCTAATTATATTTATGGGTAAGGTTTATGATTGGTTTGAAGAAAGATTAGAAATTCAATCAATTGCTGATGATATTACAAGTAAGTATGTTCCTCCGCATGTTAATATTTTTTATTGCTTTGGAGGTATTGTTTTTACATGCTTCCTAGTTCAAGTTGCAACGGGATTTGCAATGACATTCTATTACAGACCTAGTATTAGTGAGGCTTTTTCTTCAGTTGAATATATTATGACTGAAGTAAACTTTGGGTGGTTAATTCGATCTATTCATCGTTGGTCTGCAAGTATGATGGTACTTATGTTAATTTTACACGTTTTCCGAGTTTATTTAACTGGAGGATTTAAAAAGCCTCGTGAATTAACATGGGTTACAGGAGTAACTCTAGCTGTTACAACAGTGTCTTTTGGTGTAACAGGTTATTCATTACCTTGGGACCAAGTCGGGTTTTGGGCATGTAAAATTGTAACAGGAGTACCTGAAGCTGTCCCTATTATTGGACCTCCAATAGTTCAACTATTACGTGGAGGAGTTAGTGTAGGACAAAATACTTTAACACGATTTTATAGTGCGCATACCTTTGTTTTACCTTTAGTTGCAGCTGCACTAATGATTACACATTTCTTAATGATAAGAAAGCAAGGTATTTCGGGACCATTATAAATATTATAAAGGGTAAAAAAATTAAATATGATTTATTAAAGAAATAAGATTTTAGTTTTTAATATATATATAAATATAATAATAGGAGATATTATGTCAATCTTAAAAAAACCGGATTTAACGGATCCTAAATTACGTGCTAAATTAGCAAAAGGAATGGGCCACAATTATTATGGTGAACCTGCTTGGCCAAATGATATTTTTTATATGTTTCCCATTTGTATTTTAGGGACTTTTGTGTTAGTTATTGGTTTAGCTGTGATGGAGCCTTCAGCTTTAGGTGAGAAAGCTAATCCATTTGCAACTCCATTAGAAATTTTACCTGAATGGTATTTTTTCCCAACGTTTAATTTATTACGTGTATTACCAAACAAATTATTAGGTGTTTTAGCTATGGCTGCTGTGCCATTAGGCTTAATAACAGTACCTTTTATCGAAAATGTTAATAAATTCCAGAACCCATTTAGAAGACCAGTAGCTTCAACTGTCTTTTTAATAGGAACATTTGTTGCTATATGGTTAGGTATCGGAGCTTGTTTACCAATAAGTAAAGCAATAACATTAGGTTTATTCTAAATAATAAATAAATATTAAAGAATACTAATTATTTAATATTGATAGACTTTAAACGCTTAAAAGTTTTTTAAGTGTTTAAAGTCTAGTAATATTAAATTTTAAAAGTTTTTTTTACGTCATCTATTGCGCTTTTTAAAATAGTTTCAGCTTCGCTAGTTAATTGTTTTGAAGAATTTACAATTTCTAGGTATTCTGGTTTAGAATTTGCTATATACTCACGAAGACTTTTTATATAAGGTGAAATTTCAGCAATTTCTAAATCATCTAAAAATCCATTCGTACCAATGTATATAATAGCTACTTGTTCAGCTACAGGGATTGGTGAATTTTGCGCTTGTTTTAAAATTTCTCTTAATCTTTGTCCTCGAGCTAGTTGAGCTTGAGTTGCTTTATCTAAATCTGAAGCGAATTGTGAGAATGCTTCAAGCTCGTCAAATTGTGCTAATTCTAATTTTAACTTTCCTGCCACCTGTTTCATAGCCTTTATCTGTGCTGCAGAACCTACTCGAGATACTGAAATACCAACATTGATTGCAGGACGTAACCCAGCATTAAATAGATCACCTGATAAAAAGATTTGGCCATCAGTAATTGAAATTACATTAGTAGGGATATAAGCAGAAACATCTCCAGCTTGAGTTTCAATAATTGGTAATGCAGTCATACTACCACCACCAAGTACATCATTTAATTTTGCTGCACGCTCTAATAAACGTGAATGTAAATAAAAAACATCACCTGGGTAAGCTTCTCGACCAGGTGGGCGACGTAATAATAGAGACATTTGACGGTAGGCTGATGCTTGTTTTGATAAATCATCGTATATTACTAAAGTATGCTTACCAGTATACATAAAGTATTCAGCAATTGCTGCACCTGTATAAGGCGCAATATATTGTAATGTAGCAGGTTGATCTGCATTCGCAGCAACAATTACAGTATACTCTAAGGCTTCTCTTTCTTGTAAATTAGTTACAGCTTGTGCAACAGAAGAGGCTTTTTGACCAATTGCAACATAAACACAAACAACATCTTGTCCTCTTTGGTTAATAATTGTATCTAGAGCAATAGAAGTTTTTCCAGTTTGTCTGTCACCAATAATTAATTCACGTTGACCTCTACCAATTGGAATCATCGCATCAATGGCAGTAATACCAGTTTGTAATGGTTCACAAACAGATTTTCTACTAATAATACCAGGAGCCATTGATTCAATAAGGCGTGTTTCTGTCGAAGCTGCTTCACCTTTACCATCAATCGGTATAGCTAAAGGATCTAAAACTCGACCTAATAAACTATCACCTACAGGAATCTGAGCAATTCGACCTGTTGCTTTTACTGTACTTCCTTCTAAAATTTCTCGTCCATCACCCATAAGAACCGCCCCAACATTGTCATTCTCTAGGTTTAATGCGATCCCAATTGTACCTTCATCAAATTCCAGTAATTCACCAGCCATTACCTCATCTAATCCATAAACACGAGCAATTCCATCCCCAACCTGTAATACAGTTCCAATAATATCAATATTTAAATCGGTACTATAATCTTCAATCTGTTTTCTAATAATATTACTTATTTCATTAGGGTTTGTCATAAGATACTCAATTTTTTTCTTCCTTGAATAAGAACTTTAAATTACAGAAAAAATAGGATAGAACAATTTTATCCTTTATTTACAATAAAAACTAGGAAAACATTTTTACAGAAATTCGTATTATAAGTTTTAATTTAGTAAGTTTATTTCCATTTGTTTTGCTAAACTTTCTAATTCTCCACGTAAGCTTAAATCAATAATTTTAGAATCAACCTTAATAATAAAGCCGCCTAAAATTTCTTTATCCACACGGAATGTTACATTGATTTTAGAATAGTAAACTTTAGACGTTGTAAATTCAGGACCTAGTAATATTTTAAGTTTTTCTATTAGTTGTGTTTTTTGTTCTTTGCTTAATGTAGAGGCAGAATAAACTTCAACAAATTTAAGGCAAACAAAATCATAAGCTTTATTTAAAAAAGTTTGGGTAATAATTTGAAGAAAACCTATTCTTTTTTTATCTACTAGAAGCATTAAAAAATTTTTTGTTGTAGAACTTGTTTTTTTTGATATACACTTTTCTAAAACATTTTTTTTATCCTTATCTAGAATCAAAGGATTAGCTAAATATTTTTCTAATACTGGAGTTAATTTTAGTACTGTTAATAAATTCTCCATATCAAAAATAATTTGAAAGAAGACTTGAGTATCAGCATTTTCTTCTTTTAAATATAAATTTAAGCCTAATTGTAATAAAGCTTCTGAATACGGATTTGCTATTTTTGAACCAAACATTGTGTTAGCCATTTTTACTCTCCTAATTGCGTTATTTTCCGATTTACAATAGCAGATTGTTCCACTTTTCCTAATTGTTTTTGAAGTTTAAAAATAACACGGTTTAATGCTTTTTTCGAAACTTCCTTAATAACATCATTGAAAATTTTATTTTCTCGGTTACGCAAAACTGCTATTGCTGTTGTAAACTTTTTAGAAAGATCTTCTTTACCTTGATCCCATTTAAGTTTTAAAACATTCTGCTTTGTAACTTCCATTTGATGATTTATCTCTTTAATGATGATATCCATCTGTGCCCACTGTTTTTTAGCTTCAGTATAACGTTTGTTAGAATCTGCTAAACGAGTTTCAGCATTTTGTATATCGTCTACGATTTTTTTTTTACGCGCTGTAAGATTTTCTGTTAAAAAGTTTTTTATCACAACAAAAAGGATTACTAGCAACAAGATTATATTTATAATATTTGTTTCAAATATATCCGTATTTAATGATACTCCAAAATTTTCACTTGATGCAAAGTACTCTAGATAACTTTTCATTTTTTTATTAATTAATTAATATTTGTAAATTTTCATAGGCGCTATTTATTCTTAAAAAAGAAAAGTATATTTAATATTTAAGTAAGAAGCTTTGTCATAATTTGACTACTTAAAGAATCAATTTCATTATCGAAGCTTGTTAATATACTATCCTTGTTATTTTCAAAATTTTCAGTTGTTTCAATTAAAAATTTATCAATAAAAAGTTGAGAGGACTTCATTTTTTCCTCTAAAATATCTTTATATAACTTTTGATAATTTAATAAATCTAATTTAGCTGCTTTACGGGCTTTGGATGTTTTTGCTTCATATTTTACATTTAATTGATTAGACTTTGTTAGCACACTCGTAGCTTCATCTAAACTTTTTTTAATATAAAGATTTCGCTCATCAATAGTATCTAAAAGAGGTGTATATAAGATAAAATTTAAAATGAACATAAAAATAACAAATTGCAATGCTATAATTGGTAATGTACCATCAAAATCGAATAGTCCTCCAGTTTTTTCGGTTCCTATTATTAAAATGGAGTTATAGTTATAAAACATCTTTTAGTTTTAGTATTAAAAATAAAATTTTTGTGGGGAAAGGATAACTGATTGATAATAATAGCCAAGACGTTTATAATTAAATATTGAAAACGTCTTAGCTATAATTTATTAACTAGTAAATGGGTTTGCAAATAATAAAGCTAAAGCTACAACTAGCCCATAAATTGTTAAAGCTTCCATGAAGGCGAAACTTAAAAGTAAAGTACCACGAATTTTATTTTCTGCTTCTGGTTGACGAGCAATACCTTCAACAGCTTGACCAGCGGCAGTACCTTGACCAATCCCAGGCCCAATCGCAGCTAAACCAACAGCAAGACCAGCAGCTATAACGGATGCAGCAGAAACAATTGAATCCATATAATTTATTCATGGGTTAGATAAGAAAAAATTAACAAATTTCTAATAGATTCTTTTAAACATTAAAAATACTATACTAATATAATACTTAAAATTATAATTAATGTCCTTCAACAGCTTCAGCAATATAGGCACCAGCTAGAGTTGAAAAAATTAAGGCTTGAACTGAGCTAGCAAAGACCCCTAAAAGCATAACCGGTAAGGGCACAATCAGCGGTACTAATAAAGCTAAAACAGAAACAGTTAATTCGTCTGCTAAAACATTACCAAATAGTCGGAAACTTAATGAAAGAGGCTTTGTAAAATCCTCTAAAATATTAATTGGTAATAAAAGAGGTGTAGGCTCTATATATCGTTTAAAATAACCAAACCCTTTTGTACTTAGACCTGCATAAAAATACATAAATGATGTTAATAAAGCCAATGCTACTGTTGTATTTATATCATTTGTTGGAGCTCCAAATTCACCTTCAGAAAGCTTTATTAACTTCCAAGGAATTATGGCACCTGCCCAGTTGCAGCCAAAAATAAATAGAAATAAAGTACCAATAAACGGTAACCATGGTCGATAAGCCGTTTCACCAAGTTGGTTTTGAGCAATATCTTTTATAAACTCAACAACTGACTCCATAAAATTTTGCCAACCATTAGGAACTATATTCTTATTCGAAGTTCCTAAAAACGAAAATAAAAGTGTTAATAATATTACAAAAGAACTAACGATTAAAACTTGGCCATGGAAAGTAATATCATTTAATTCCCAGTAGAGATGTTTTCCAACTTCGATATCTGATAAAAAGATTAATGAGTTCAAATGAATAAAATTAGTACTTTCCAGAATATTCATATTTAATTTTAGTAAAGAGATAAATTAGAACACCTTATGCAAAAATACGCATACAGATGAATGCTATGGAACCAAAATTAAAATAATTATAGTTTAAAATACCTAAAAAAGAAAAATTTTAAATAGAAAACTTTTCTATCATGTAATGACTAATTAGGACTGTAAAAGTTTATCGAGTTACTTATCTTCAGAAATAAACTTTGACTTTTTTTTCTTAGCTTTTAAATAATACCTTATGATCCTAGCTTCCTAGTGTATAACGAGTAAATCTTTTAATTTTAATATTTTCACCAAAAAGAGTAATTTTTTCCCTTATTAATTCATCAATTGTAATATTTGAATCTCTGATAAATGCTTGATCAAGTAAACTTAAATTTTTCAAGGTTTTTTCAATCCGCCCTAGAATAATCTTTTCTTTAATTTCATCAGGTTTATTAATTAAGTCTTGTTTCTCTGATTCAATTTCTTTTTCTGCAAGGAAAAGTTCTTTGGGGATATCAGTAGTATTGACATAAAGAACATCAGGAGAAGCTGCAATTTGCATTGCAATATTTTGAACTAATTCTTGAAACTCTTCACGACGTGCAACAAAATCTGTTTCACAATTAACTTCAACTAGAACACCAATTTTCCCACCAGCATGTATATAACTATTTACAACCCCTTCAATAGTTTTTCTATCAACTTTCTTATCGGCAGCAGCTAAACCTTTCTGACGTAAAGTCTTAATAGCTTCTTCAAAATCACCATTTGTTTCTTGGAGAGCTTTTTTACAATTCATCATACCAGCACCAGTTTTTTGTCGCAATTCTTTAACTAAGGCTGAACTAATTTGTAAAGTCATAATAATATTTTATCCTAATTTTTAATGTTTTGACTAATTTTTAACCTTCTTTTCTAAATTTTTAGAGAATTTTGTTGTCCTAAACAAATACTATCTGCTATATTTTTAATAATATATTTTATTGATCTAATTGAATCATCATTCCCTGGGATTGGTATTGTAGCTAAATTTGGGTCACAATTCGTATCAAGAATCGATATAATAGGAATATCTAAAGAAAGTGCTTCTTGAATAGCAATAATTTCACGTTTTTGGTCAATTATTACTAAAATATCAGGGATTTTTTTCATCCCCTTAACACCATTAAAATATTTTTTAAGTTTTTCTAATTCTTTTTTTAAATTTGATGCTTCTTTTTTAGGCAGATTATTAAAAGAGTTTAATTTTTCTTGTTCTTCTAATTGATTCAAACGATCTATTCGACCTTTTATAGTTACCCAGTTTGTTAGCATCCCACCTAACCAACGGTGATTTACATAAAATGCACCACATTTTTGAGCTTCAATAGCAATTAAAGAAGATGCTTGTTTTTTTGTTCCAACAAATAGAAAAGTTTGGTTTTTTGCTGATGCTTTTTTACTAAAATCGCAAGCTCGTTTTAAAAATTCCGTTGTCTGAATTAAATCTAAAATATGTATACCATTACGTTCTGCATATATATAAGGAAACATTTTTGGATTCCATCGATGAGCTTTATGTCCAAAATGTACACCTGCATCTAAAAGTTGAGCCAATTCAATTTTAGCCATAGAAATAATAATCCTTTTTATTTTTAAATATTTTATACTTAACTCTTTTGCTTAAAACGTTTTTTTTAAATAATAATTATTTTTGTTTTCATTTATATGATAACTAGTATAGCAGACTTTTAACCTTTTAATTCTAAATAAATAAAAAACGAAAAAATATTTAATTATTATACTTAAATTTTATTAATTTTTTTAATTTTGTTTGTTTCATTTTTAATTGTTTTTTTAAACTTAAATTATCTTTTTTCGTTATTAATTTTTCGGGTAATAAAACTTTATTAAAAGTAATATCTTGATTAGCATAGAAACCAGTCCCCGCTGGTATTAATCGTCCTGTTATAGCATTCTCCTTTAAGCCTCTAAGCCAATCAGTTTTCCCTTGAATAGCTGCGCGTGTTAAAACTCTTGTTGTTTCTTGGAAACTTGCTGCAGCTAAAAAACCATCGGTTTTTAAAGAAGATTTTGTAATCCCTAATAGAATAGGACGGAACCCTAATTTATTACTATTTTTAATACAAAGATTAATATATTGGGCTTGATCTAAATCTATAACATCACCAGGTAAAAAATTAGTTTTTCCTGGGTATTCTATATAGACTTTATGGGTCATTTCCCTAACAATTAATTCTACATGCTTACCTGAAATTATAACCCCTTGTGAAATATATATCGCTTGAACAGATGTTAATAATAAAGTTTGTAATTTTTTTAAACTACGGTAAGCTGACTCATAAATCGATAATGTCCCTAAAGAACAAAAATATCGGAAATAAACATGAAGAAGAGTGTGAGGGTTTAAGGGACCTTCAGTTAATGGTTGTCCCACACATATAGATTCATAATTTTTAACTAATAATCTTTCAGAACGTGAGGCTATATAATAATCATAACTTTTAGAGGGCACTGTAGTAATTAAAATGAGATTAGAAGTATACTTGATTGATTTAATAAAACCCTGTCTAGTTGCAAGCAGAGCTTCAGTTTTAGGCTTACGAGCCTCTAAAATATTATCAATTTTTGGTAAACCTTGTACTATATCACCAGTTTTTAATCGTTCGTATACTAATTGCCCAAAATTTTCTTGTCCTTTAATATAATCACCAGGTATTTTTCGAATTAAAGCTCCTGTAGAGAAAAAATAAGGTTGACCTAAATGTAAAGCAATTTTATTACCTACGACTTGTTCCATTAACCCAGAATTTTTAATAAGTACATTATTATTGAAAAGTTTATTTACTTTTAAAAATTGGTTTTGTTTATAATTATGAGTAAAACTATCTAAAAAAACCTCTTCATAATCAGATTGTGTTGTTAATAAAATATTAGATTTTATGTTATTACGTTTTATTTTTACACTGTAAACAAAATTATCAAATGGGAATATAGTATCAAATGAACCAACAACGGTATAAGGGTCAATAAATTGTTTTTCCTCTACAAGCAAATTTAAAGATATATCCGTTTTTTTTATTTCTTTTGGTATTACAGAATCAAAAAGAAAAGTTTGTGAATAAATTAAATTAACTTGCCCATAAGAATTCTTTTTTTGTGGTCCTTTATACTCAAAGATTAATTCTGTATTATTTGATTGAAGCGAATAATCAATTGTTAATGGAGAATCTACAAATTGCATTGGATAATCAATTTTAATTTGTTGACCCGATGCAACTTGTAAATTAAAATTTTCAACTAATAGATTGAGAGGTGCAAAACAATTTGATTCAAAAATTTTAACTGAACGTTCATTTGTAAACTCATAGCGAGTTATAGGCCGAATATATAAATAAGTCTCAGTATTAATATTTTCAAATTCTATATAGCTTAAAACTTTAATTTCAAATTTCTCTAATACTAACTCCCCAGGATAATAAACCTGTTCATTAAAATCTTTAGGTAACTTTGGTTTTTTGTCCAACAGATACCTCTGCCCTGGTTTAATACTGATATATTTAATTCGTTTGTCAACTTCAAAATCTATAAAGCCCTCTATATTAGTAAGGTAATTAGGAAAAATTTCTATATCTTTTTTTACATAATCTCCCTTTTTAAATTTAAAATCTTTTTTGTTTGAAGTTGTTTGAACTACAGCTTCTGGTATATAAAAAATTGTTGCGCCTGATTTTAATTTGTTGGTCAAATTATTACTCGACTGCTGAACAAATGAGCTTGGCTTATAAAAATTTGAAATATAGAATTTACCACCAGTTTTTGTTTTATATTTCTTATTGTTTAAGAAACCTAAAGAAAATAAACGATTATTAAGTAGTTCTGGTTTTAATACTATTTCATGAGTATGAGATAAATAGACTTTACATTTAGTAACTTCAATATTATTTCTCTCTATAAATATCTTGAAATTATTTAACCCATGAGAACAATTTTGGATACTTAGACTGTTTATTTCTTGGGTTAATTGATTTCTAGATAAATGAATAAAACCACCTACAGTCGTAACCATTTTTGATTGGGCTATAGCTTGATTTTTATAAATTTTTTCTAATTTCCTTACTCTTAGATTAGTATTGAATGCAATGCTAAAGACTTGACCAGATAAAACCCAAAAAATATAATTTTTTTTACTTCGTTTACTAAAATTTTCATTGACTGAAGTTTGTGGAAAGCCATCTTTCTCCAGGAATATTTCACCTGGTTCTTTTGCACAAATATATTTAATTTCTTTCTCAGCTAAATTTGTTTCTTTTATTTTCGGTGCAGCTTCAAATAATACTTGATTCCGTTTAATGTAATTATTATTATTTACAAGAATTATCGTACGAGCCTCAACCCGCACTTTTACTATTTCATTTGCATAATTGATTATTGCTAACCAAGATTGATTTTCACTTACTACAGCATCTTGGCCATAATTAGTACGGTAAGGACTAACTTTTAACTCTGGTAAAAAATTTATATAACCAGAGCATTGAGCGCGTCCCTGGCGAATTAATTCACTGGTAAAAATTCCTCCTGTATGGAAAGTTCTCATGGTCAATTGTGTTCCAGGCTCACCGATAGATTGTGCTGCAATCAAACCAACTGTTTCGCCTAATTCTACTAAAGTCCCTAATGCTAAATTCCAACCATAACACTGTTGGCAAACTGCTCTTCTACACTCGCAGGTTAGTGGAGATCTAATCAATACTTTAAGAATTTTGAATTTAATTAATTCCTCTATAAGAGGTGACGTGATTTGCTCATTTCTTAAAGCAATAATTTCTTTACTTCCTGGTTTAAAGATTGTAGACGCTAGAACCCGGCCATTAAGAAGTTCTTTAAGAGATAAAAACCCCTTTTCATCTTTTTCTACATCTTCTTCTAAAAAAATACCTCGCTCAGTCTTACAATCTAGTTCACTGACTATAATACTTTGGGCAACTTCAACAAGTCGACGTGTTAAATAACCAGAATCTGCCGTTTTTATTGCTGTATCAACTAAACCTTTCCGAGCGCCATAAGAGGAAATAATATAATCCGTAATTGATAAACCTTCTCGAAAATTTGCTCCGATAGCCCGATCAATAATCTTACCATTTGGGTCTGACATTAAGCCTCTCATACCGACTAATTGTCGAACTTGCGCAATATTCCCACGTGCACCAGAAAAGGCCATAATATAGACCGAATTCAAAGGATCATTCTTTTTAAAGAATTCTATTAATCGATCTTTTAATTCTTCACTCGTGCTATTCCAAATATAAATAATTCTCTGGAAGCGCTCTACTTCTGTGATTTCACCATTATTTGCTTGTGATTCCGCTAAAAAAACATCATTAGATGCAATTTCCATAAGAGCAGTCTTAGCAGGTGATATTTTTAAATCTTCAATACTTATAGAAATACCAGATTTTGTAGCGTATTCAAACCCTATTTCTTTTAATTGATCTACAAAATAAGCAGCTTTTCTCTGACCATAATTTTTAAATGCCCACTCAATAATTTTCTTTAACTCTTTTTTATTGATTATGTTATTAGAAAATATTTTTGATTGCTTTAACATTTTATTATACCTCCTATTTATTTAATATATCATTAATGCACTGGTTAAAAATAATACGACCAGGTGTAGTTCGAATATATTGGACTAATAATTGCCCGTCTTTTGTCTCTTTACGTTGTAAATTATTATAAATATGAAGAATCTGATTATTAGTTAGAACAATAGTCTTTAAAAATTTTAGTTCAGTATCTAAGGTAATATCCTTGGGACACCTAACCCAAATAGAGGAGTGCAGCTGTAGTTGTTTTTGCTCATATGCTGAGATTACTTCATTAAAATTAGAGAAATAATTGTTTGAACCTTTTAAGCCCATTCTATTTTGTGCAGTTAAGTAATAAAACCCTAAAACCATATCTTGTGAGGGTTGAATATTTGGCTCACCAGTAGAGGGAGACAAAAAATTATTAGGAGCTAAAAGACATAATCTTGTTTCCAATTGAGATTCGAAAGACAGCGGAATATGTACTGCCATTTGATCACCATCAAAATCTGCATTAAAAGCTGGGCAAACAAGCGGATGTAATTGAATAGCTCGTCCCCTAACTAATACAGGATCAAAAGCTTGTACACCTAAACGATGAAGAGTAGGTGCTCGATTTAAAATAATAGGATGTTTTCTTAATATTTCCTCTGTTAAATACCAAATAAAAGATTGATTACTATAGATAATCTTTTTAGCCTTTTTTATTGAATGAGATAAACCTTGGGAAAGTAATTTATAAATAATGAATGGCAAAAATAACTCAATTGCCATCTCATAGGGTAACCCACATTGGTTTAACTCCAATTGAGGGCCTACAATAATAACAGAACGACCAGAATAATCTACCCGTTTACCTAATAAATTTTGACGGAATCTTCCTTGTTTACCCTCAATAATATCAGCTAATGATTTTAATGGACGTTTATTTGCATCTAACACTTTAGAACCGCGTTTACCATTATCAATTAGTGTATCAACAGCCTCTTGAATCATTCGTTTTTCAGTTAGAATAACAACACTAGGTGCATGTACTGACAATAACCGTTTTAGTCTTTTATTTCTAATAATGATTTTTCTGTAAAGTTCATTTAAGTCTGAAGTAGCAAATCTTCCATTATCCAATTTTACCATTGGTCTAATGCCAGGTGGAAGAACAGGAAGAAAATGCAACACCATCCATTCTGGTCTTGTATTAGTCGTTAAGAAATTTTCAAATATACGAATTCTTTTAATTGCATCCTCTACTGCTTTTGTAACGTTAGAACAAAACATTATGTTACGGTTACTTGCAATTTCTGATTTTAAATCAATTCGTTTTAACCTATCGTATAAGATTTCTGCACCTTGACGTTTTTTACCATAAACAAAACCTTCACCTTCTGTGTCATAAAAAAAATCATCATATTTTGAAACATCTTGATCTTGTTCAGGTTCCTTCCCATTATAAACAACACCTTCGAGTTTGGTTATTGAAGAATCTAAGATAGTAGATAAAAAACTAGGTGATCCTTTTAAGTACCAAATATGTACAACTGGTGATAATAAATTAATATAGCCCATTCTGTGTCGACGTACTCGAGATTCTGTTAACTCTACACCACAAATTTCACAAATTAACGTATCTGGTTCTTTGTGTTTATAACGACCACAAGTACATTCCCAATTTTTGACAGGACCAAAGATTTTTTCACAAAACAACCCACCTTTTTCAGGTTTATGAGTTCGATAGTTAATCGTTTCAGGTTCAGTAACTTCACCAACTATATCTCCATTAGGTAAAATTTTTTCAGCCCACTCTTTAATACGTTCGGGTGAAGCTAAATTAATTTTAACATACTCAAATTGTTGTTTCATGTTTTTCATAATTTTATACAAATATATATTTTTATAATTTTGAAATAAACTCAATCTTTATTTAGAGCAATTTAGATTTAACAAGAGTTAACAGGTTAACTTTATAGGATGCCATTTCTCCATTCTCTAATTTACCAATTTGATGGGTCGTAATATCTAATCCTAAAGCATTTAATTCTCTTAATAATACTTTAAATGATTCAGGAACACCTGGTTCGGGTATTGGGTGACCTTTAATAATGGCGTTAAATACTTCATGTCGTCCGTTGATATCATCAGATTTTATAGTTAGTAATTCTTGCAAAGTGTATGCTACTCCAAAAGCTTCTAAAGCCCAAACTTCCATTTCTCCAAATCTTTGCCCACCATGTTTTGATTTTCCTCCTAATGGTTGTTGAGTGACTAAGGAATAAGAACCAGTTGAACGTGCATGCATTTTTTTATCAACTAAATGAATAAGCTTTAAAATATAAGGCTTTCCAACAAGAATAGAATTATCAAAAATTTCACCAGTTCTTCCATCGGTTAATAATATTTTACCAGGTGAAGACTTATTAAAAAGCCAAGATTTATTAGTCTTTTTAGCAGCTTTCTTTAAAGTTTTGTTTATTAATATTCGTGAAGCATTCGGTCTATACATTTCATCAAATGGAATTACTTTAAACCTACGGTTTAAGTAATCTCCAGCAAAGCCTAATAGACATTCAAAAATTTGACCTACATTCATTCGCGAAGGAACACCTAAAGGATTTAGAATAACGTCTACTACTGTACCATCAGGTAAAAATGGCATGTCATGTATTGGAATTATTTTTGAAATAACACCCTTATTACCATGTCGTCCTGAAATTTTGTCACCAATTCGAATTTTTTTAATTTGCGCTATAGAGATACAAACCCACTCATATACACCAGAAGCTAAATTATCTCCTTTTTCACGTGAAGCTGTTTGTATTTCAATAACCCGACCGGAAATACCATTTGGTACTCTTAAAGAAGTATCTTCTGGTTCTGGTGATTTGATATTGAATATTGCTCTTAATAATTTACTCTCTGGTAATTCTTCATCCTCTACGATAGGGGTAATCTTGCCAACTAAAATATCACCAGAATTAACAAATGTTCCTTTTTTTATTATACCATTTGTATCTAAATTACATATAGTATCCACATCAATATTCGGGATCGATGTTGTTATTTCTTCTACACTTGCACTATCGTCTACAAGCTGCAGTTCATATTTTTCTATATGGATTGAAGTAAAAAGATCCTCTTGAACTAATCTTTCACTAACTAAAATAGCATCTTCGTAATTATAACCTTCCCAAGGCATATAAGCAACTGTTAAATTTTGCCCCAAAGCAAGTTCGCCTCCGTCAGTTCCAGGCCCATCAGCAATAATTTGACCAGGCTTTACAATTTCACCAGTCCATATTAATGGTTTTTGATTAATTATAGTTTCTTGGTTTGAGCGACGATATTTATCTAAAAAATAAACTTTAGAACTTCCAATATTTTTATTATCAAGAATTATAATACGATCTGCCGAAACAGAATCAACAATACCATTTAATAAATTTATAATTACTACTTGAGAATCTGCTGCTATTTGGTGTTCAATACCTGTACCAATAATAGGTTTTTTTGGATATAATAAAGGAACAGCTTGTCTTTGCATATTTGAACCCATTAACGCACGGTTGGCATCATCGTGCTCTAAAAATGGTATAAGAGAAGCCCCTATTGCTATAATTTGTATAGGGGAAACCGCTATAAAATCAACACTAACAGAATCAACAATTATAAACTCATTATAAAAACGTACAGGAACTGAAGTAGTTTGGAAAAACTCATCTTTTGTTAATAAAACATCTCCAGATGCAACTTTATATATAGTTTCTTGTTCCGCAGTTAAATAAATTGGACCTAATTCCCTTAATACTTTCCCTTTGTAAACGCGGAAAAAAGGAGTTGTTATGAAACCATAATTATTAATTTTCGCATGTGTTGCTAACGATGCAATTAAACCAGCTTTTTGTCCTTCAGGGGTTTCAATTGGACACAAACGTCCGTATTGTGTTGGGTGAATATCTCTTGCTGCGAAGCTTACATGTTCACTATTTAAACCTCCAGGACCTAACGAACTAATTCGACGCTTATGTGTCAGTTGAGCTAGAGCATTTATTTCATCAAAATATTGTGATAGAGGGCTTAAGCCAAAAAATTCTCTTATGACAGAAGTTAAAACTTTTGCATTTACTAAATCATTAGGCATCAAAGTTTCTTCTAAAGGTATGTCTTCTTCAAAATTTTTGTTGACTTTCCCTTTGTTATCTTTAATTTTTATATCCTTAGACTTTTTATCCGTATTAACTCTTTTTACTCTTTTAATCCTGAACATATCAGGTGTTAATTTTTCATCGGTAGTAATTTTTTTTCTTAGTCGATTAAGAGCTACGCGTACTTGTAATTGTAAGAGCTCACCCACGGAACGTACTCTTCTGTTTTCTAAGTTGTCTATATCATCAAGCTTTTCATTATAAGAACTAATATGAATTAGCTTATCAATAGCTTTCAAAATATCTAACGACGTTAAAATTCTTATGTTTAATGGTAAACTAATCCCCAATTTTTTATTAAGTTTGATACGACCTACTTCACCAAGATCATATAAATTCTTATTTAAAAGGCGTTCATTTATAAGTTCACGTATTCTAAAAACTGACATTAGCATACTTTTATTATAACTTCCAAAAGTAGCCTTATGAAACATTTTGTCATAAATAACTGAATTTAGGGATTTAACACTTTTTCTTAAGAATTCATAGTTTTGGACTGTTTGATAAATTTCATGCTCTTCTAGGGAAAAACCAACTAGAAACCAATTTATGGGGATTTTATACTGTTTATCAAATTTAACCCAAATTAAATTATACTCTAATTCAAAAGTTAACCAAGAACCATGCTTTGAGATAATTGTTCCTTCATAAAAAACTTTTTTCTCTTTTTGAATCCGTTTATAATAAATACCAGGACTTCTAATAATTTGACTAACAATTACCCTTTCGCAACCATTAAATATAAAAGTACCTTTCTCAGTCATAAGAGGTATTTCACCAAAAAATACTCGTTCTTTAGGTGAAAAGTCTTCTGGTTGTACTGACCCATTTTTCACCGTTTCGTTTTTTTTCAGCGACATTAGAACATAAACTCTTAGGTTATAATTTCCTTTTTTCTTTAGAGCATTTAAAATAGCAAAACTAGGATAATAAATTTTATATTCTTGTCCATAAATTATTAACTCAATGCCACTTCTTTTATTTAATATTGAGGAGCAATTTGTTAACTCTTCAGGTAATCCTTCTGTTAAAAACCAACAAAAACTTATCCGTTGAACTTCTGATAAATCTGGTAGAATTATCGGGAATTTTTGCTTTCTATTCTCTAAAATATCTTTCATAATATATCTAAGTTATATCTATCTCTATATTTTATATCTAAACGGGATATTGAAAACAAATGAAAATATTAGTTTAATGTAGGGAACGTTTTTTTAAATAAATTTGTTTTTTTTCTGATAGCAGTATTTTTATGCATAATTTTTTTTTTAACTGCCTTATCAATCTGACTTACAACTGATGAAAAAGAAGCTCTAAGTAAAGTCTGATAATTAGACTTCTCTTCTCCTATATTAGAGGCTTGCTCACTAGAAGCCTTAATAAGGTTTAAATGTTTTTTTTCATGACTTTTTATAAGAGATTTATACGAGTTATTCTGGATACGATTTCTTTTATTAATTTTTATACGTTTTTTCGACGATTTAGTATTTGCCATCTTTTGTTATCCTTAATAAAAATAATATAATAATGTATAACATTATTATATACTAATATATTCTTTTTAAGCAAGTTTTTTATAAAATTGAATGTTTGGTTATTAGAGCTATTAGAACTACAAATTAAAGGAGAGAGTCGGATTCGAACCCACGGAACGCGTAAACGTTCATCTGATTTCAAATCAGACGCAATCGACCATCTCTGCCATCTCTCCTATTGATTCTGCTAATAAACAGAGCATATAATTATGCTCTATTTTAACTATAAGTTTTTACCTATTTATACTTATCAGTTTATAGGATAAAGTAATAGTTCGTCAAGTTAAACTAAGATGAATTAAATATTTAGAATAAATTTTAGAATAAAAAAACACTAATACCTTTGCCTTTACTATGGTTATATAATATAAAAATCTTATATTATACGATCATATTCTTTTTCTTTATTTCCATTTTATAGAAGCTGGGTTAGGATTTTTACCGATAGAGAAATCTCTTTTCCCTACTGGAGTTCTACCTTCATTTGATGTTTCAGGAAAAACACCATCTTTTGGATGTAGAAATTGTATTTCTCCGCCTGGGAAAATTCTATAAATTTTGTAATCCTTTATCTTTAATTTTCGTAGTTGAGTACCTAAGGCAAGACATTGTTCTTTACGAGCAAGATATAAAAGATTTTGACCTAAAAGCATTAATGCTGTACCAGCAGTTGGCATTTCAAATAGTTGTTCTGTAGTAGAATTCCAAGTAATAACATATTTTTCTTCAAACTCTGCTGAACGTAACCAACCACCAGTACTACCACCGAAAACAGGCATATATTTACTAGGATAAAGCGACATAATTATATGAATCTAAAATTTAATCTGAAAATTTAATAAGTTTATATAAATTCTAGCGGAGGCCGGATTTGAACCTGCGACTTTCGGGTTATGAGCCCAACGAGCTACCAAACTGCTCCACTCCGCAAAAAGCACAATTAACTCTCATATTTAGAGCTAATTAACTATTATTATTCGGGACGGCAGGATTTGAACCTGCGGCACCCTGCTCCCAAAGCAGATACGCTACCAAACTGCGCTACGTCCCGTAACTGATTGATATACCATTACAGCATATCAATACTAAGTTATTTATGTCAAGAAGATTCTATTAATAAAAAGTTTAAGCTGCAGCTTCTTTAGCAGCATACATAATTTCTAATGTTATAGTCTCCATTTTTTGTTCTTGAGCAAACTTTTCGGTATTTCGTTTAATCTTACCTCTAATAAATCCTGGGATTTTTGTTAATTCCGCCTGTGATTCTAAATTCCATTTTATTTCGGAATCTTGTGAACTTACAGATAAACCTGCGCTTAAAACTTCTTTTGTATCATGACCACCAAAAATTTCTAATAGATGATCTTCCATACCTAATGTGAAAGAATTATATATCAAGTCTGCAATTTGGTTTGCACCTTCATAACCAAGAAATGGTCTATAACTTAAGGGGAAATTTTGGATATGAACCGGTGCAGATATAACACCACATGGAATATTTAGACGTTTAGCAACATGTCTTTCCATTTGAGTACCAAAAATTACTGCGGGTTCCACTTTAGCTATTAAATCACCAATTAGATTATGGTCATCCGTTATAACAATTTCATCACATAAATCACCTACTTCTTTTTCAAACCAAGATTTATCATACTTGCAATAAGTTCCAGCCCAAACAACATTGATACCCATTTCCTTTGTTAGAATTTTGGTCATAGCTGCTGCATGCGTAGAATCACCAAATACTATTGCTTTTTTACCTGTTAAATTTTGGCAATCTATAGATCTAGAAAACCAAGCTGATTGAGAAACAAAACGTGTTTGTATATCAATATATTTTTCAAAATTAACATCTGCTTTATTATCATTTAGGATATATTGGATTTTTCTAATGCAATTAGCTGTTTCAACTACTCCCATAGGAGTAGTATCAATAAAAGGCATATCGAATTCATCTTTTAAATATTCTGCTGTAAGTAGACCAATCTCTCTATAAGGGACTATGTTAAACCAAGCTTTAGGTAAGTTTTTTAATTCTTGTACCGAAGCCCCTTCTGGGATAATACTATTGATTTTTATATTTAAATCTGACATTAGGCGTTTTAATTCCGCAATATCATGTTGATTATGAAACGCTAAATTGAAGGAGCCAATAATATTCACTGAAGGTTCTATTGTTTTAGTTGTATCTAATTGTTTAGTTTTTTGTGCCTTTTTTATATAAAATTGTACAATTTGTTCTAAAGTACGATCTGCAGCTTGCATCTCATTTACTCTATAATGATTAACATCAGCTAATAAAACATCGGCTTGGGTCTCAATTGAAGCACGATTAACAAAATTTTGTAAATCTTCTTGTAAAATACTTGAAGTACACGTAGGAGTTAAGACAACTAAATCTGGTTTTTCTTCCTTATCTTTTCTACTAATATTATTAACAACTTTTTCTTGTGACCCCCTTGCTAAAACATGTCTGTCAACAACACTTGCTGTTACAGCAGTGAAATCACGTTTTCTTTCAAGCATTGATCGCATAACATTAAAATAGTCGTCACCTAAGGGAGCATGCATAATAGCGTGGACATTTTTGAAAGAACTTGCAATCCTAAGAGTACCAATATGAGCAGGACCTGCGTACATCCAATAAGCTAATTTCATAAGATATTATATTAATTTAAATAATTATTTTAGAGTGTTCAATAGAAACACCCTCTAGGGAAAAGAGGATTATAATACATTTTTTTAAATAAAGAACAGGTTTTTAAAATACACATAACATAGAGTAAAAACAACTGGGTCTTTTTCTATAGATACTAAAATGTATTTTTAAAAATTTGTTCGTGTACGCAAACTATAATATCATAGACTGTTAGGGTCGATGCCCGAGTGGTTAAAGGGGGCGGATTGTAAATCCGCTGGTTTTCCTACGTTGGTTCAAATCCAACTCGGCCTATTAAATTTTTTGATTAAACTAAAAATTATTGATCTTACGGCCTAAAGAATAACTTAAGAAGGTTATTTTTTAGGTTTTTTTGGCGCTTGATCTTTTCTAGTCCTATCCCACCAAATAAAATCAGGACCATCTCGACCTAAATGTACTTCAATTGCTTCACGCATAAAGGTGTTCCCTTCATACTTACCAAAAAGAGCTCTTAAAAAACAAGGTATAAATATAACAACCCAAGCAAGGAAAGCTAATAATGCTGCTTCTGACTTATCTGCTGGGTTTTTAACAAATACATTTGTAAAATTAATAAATAGTTCATGGAAAATACCTTGGAAAGAGATAATTATTATACCATACATAATATTGAACCTAACAAACCTATCCTCTGGTATTTTATAACGTACTAAAATACCATACCCTACTAACAGATAAATAAAAGATAAAAAGGGTACCTTTTGTATAATATTAACCGATTCTGCTATATAATTTGGTAAAAAAATCCTTACAAGAAAAGGATGAGTTTCAGCAATTAAAGGCATATGTGTATTTACTACATCTAAATAGGGAATATAGTAGGCTAAAACTGAAAGAACTCTTTGACAAACTAAGCCATTAAAGGCTAAAAACCATTTTCTAGGCTTATTAAAATTAAATTTTTGTTCTAGTACGAAACCTAGTACCAAAAATAAAATAAAAATAAAGATTTCAATCCAATAGACACCGAAAAACAATTCTAGTACATTTCCTCTAAGATGATCAAACATCTTTTAGACCTCACTATTTTAATATGCTATAACTTAAAAATTAAAAAACTAAAAAATCAATAAAACACAGAATTATATTTTATCTTGCATTTAATAATACAGGTATTTTGTATAAATGTCCAGTTGCAATTAATTAGTTAAAAAAAAGATTGTTTAAATTTTAAAAACTCAAGGTTAAATTTAACTTTTGCACGATTTGTTTTTCCACCAGCGATAACTTTTGTCGGGAAATATAATAACCAAAATTCTGAAAAAGAAATATAACTAATTAGACTACTTACCATTAAAAATAAAAACCCAAAATAAATTAATTTAATCCCTGGGTCAGATTTAATTTGGATACCTGTAGAAGAAATTATATCAGTAAAATTAAAACTAATTAGATCAGTATTATAAATAGTATCTCCTATATTAGTGGTCTTTACAAATTTTCCATCATTATCATATAAACTGATTTGACCTCGGTGATCTTTAATAAGTACAATAAAGCTTTTTGTATCTTTTTTTGTATTAGGTAAAGAGCTAATCCAAATTTTTTGATTTGAAGTATTAATTTTTGATATAGGTAATTGAAGACTTATATTAGAAGTATCCTTCTTAATATACTTTAATCGTAAGCCTAGTATTCCCCAATCAGTTTGGTATATTATTAAATCACTTAATAATAATGGGTTATTTACAGAAATAGTTTTTCTTTGGGTTTCCCCACCACGACCGTTTAAAACTGAAACGTCTGTATAAAATTGTTTAATTGAACCAGTCGAAGTATATGTTGACCAAAAGTCATTAATACGGAAAGTTTTTTGAGGGATTGAAGAAAAAAATCCATTTTTTATAACATTTTGGATATGAAATACTTCAGTTTTAGGTATTAATTCTTGAGAGTTAAATCCTTTTAACGCCCCTAACGTACTTCCTAGTAGTACACAAATAATACTTAAATGCACAATAATAGGGCCAACTCTACTTATTAATCCCTTATAAGCGTAAAAACTATTCGATTGCTGGAAAAGTGAATATTCTTTTTTTAATAATGTGTAGCTCAAATGGCTTGGGAAGACTTTAATTGACTTTATTTTAAAGGTTAACTTATTATATTGATTTACTTGTTTATAAAAATAGTATCTTCGAGAAAATTTTAAAGTTGGCAACTGTTGGAGAACTGTACAACAAGCTAAACACAGTCCTAAAAGGCTAAGTAATAATAAAAACCACCATGTACTATAAATATTATCAAAACCTAAAAACAGAAGAATTTTCCAAAATGGGATATTAAAAATTAATGTTGGATAATTATTTTGATAAAATGGGATTTCTTTACTTTGTTCGATAATGGAACCAATACTAGTCACTATTGCAATGGCTAACAATATTATTATAGCTAATTTTAAATTAGCTAAATATTTAAAAACACGTTTAATCATATAAATAATTAATAATAGAATCTTAGATTAATAAACTTTAATAAAAAATTTTAAGCAACACGAATTTTTCCTGATGCTGCCCAATTCTGTATTAACTCTGTACGTAAAGGATCAATATCAAGAATTGGAATAGTTTCTTTGATAGCTATCAAAATATCATTAGTTGTAAATTCTCGTTGTTCACTAAATGCGACATACATAGCATCAATAATAGTTTGTTCAATTTCTGCTCCAGAAAATTTACGGGCACGCTTACTTAACTTTTTACTATCATAAGTTTGCCAAGTCTCCGGTCGAAAACGTCTTAAATGAACTTCATAAATCAGTTTTCTTTCATCAACTGTTGGTATACCAAGAAAAAAGATTTCATCAAACCGACCTTTTCTTAATATTTCCACAGGTAAAGAATAAATGTCATTAGCTGTAGCAATAACAAAAACAGGAAGGGTTTTTTCCCCTAACCAAGTAACAAATGTAGCTAAAACACGTGTTGTTGTTCCGCTATCAAAATTTTGTTCAGAATCACTAAACGCCTTATCAATTTCATCAACCCACAACACACAAGGAGCTAATGATTCAGCGATAGCAATCATTTCACGAACTCTAGATTCAGATTCTCCTACAACCCCAGCAAATAATCTCCCAACATCTAAACGTAAAAGTGGTAATTTCCATTCATAGGCAACAGATTTTGCAATCAAACTTTTACCACTTCCTTGCATCCCAATTATTAACACCCCTTTTGGTGTTACTAAACCATAATTTAATGCTTGTTCAGAAAATATTTCAGTTCTTGCATTTAACCATTTTTTTAAATTATAAGCTCCACCAACGTCTTTTAATTTACTCTTAACTGACCAAAACTCTAGAAGCTCAGTTTGACTGATTACTTGACGTTTTTCTCTTAAAATTATCGGAATTGCATTCTGATCTATTTGTTTATAAATAACAATTGCTTTTCCCAAAACTCTTCTAATTTTCTCTAAAGATAAACCTTGGCAAGCCTGAATAACTTTTTCTAATATCCGTTGAGATAAATTACCTTCAACAGTCAAATTTTTATTCAAACGAGTCAATTCTGTTTTAATTTCTTTAGGAGTTGGTAAATTAAATTTTATAATCGTAATATGATCTTTAAGATCATTTGGTATTTGAACTTCAGAATCAACAATAATAATTGTCTTGGGCTGGATTTTTAATAGTTGTAAGATATTGCGTAATTTTCTAGAAATTGTTAAGTCTTTTAAAAACCTCTTAAAATCTTTCAAAATAAAAATACTTGGGGTTCTTGAATTTATTTTTTCAATAAATTCTATAGCTTCCAATGGGTTTCTTTTCCCAAATTCTTTTTTTATAGGGTTTAGTTTATAACCTTCAATAAAATCCCAAACATATAGGTTGCTATAGCTTTTATTAATAATAGCATTCCGAATAGTGTATTCTAACCGGTCTTCCTCAATGGTTATAACATAAATTATAGGGTAACGGGCTTTTAATAAAATTAAAAGTTCTTCTTGAAAAGTCATAATAAAATATTTTTAATTTATATAAATTAATTTTCTATAAATCTATTGTCTAAATACTTAAATTTTTTCTTTTTTTTCTTCGACGGTTGTTTATTACTTTACAACCTTGCTTACTTTTCATTCGAGCACGGAAACCAGAAACAGCAACAACTTTTCTATTCGTTCCACCTAATGTTCTTTTTGTCATAATATTTTATTATTATATTTTATTATAAATACTAAATGATGAAAGTATAATAACATAAATTAAAGAATTTGTACATGTATTTTCTCTTAATTTATATCTGTTAATATAATGTTAGAAATAAAAATCTCAAATATAATTGAATCTCTACAGTCTTTAAGGGTAAGATTTAAAAGGCTTGTAGCCCTCTCGTCATATTGAAGAAAAGGATCTTTTTGAGCATACGCTTCCCAACTAATAGCATCAAGTAAAAAATTCATGTTTTCTAAATGCTTAAACCAAAAAAAATCAATATATTTAAAAAATATAAGTTGGTTGTATCTATCAAGTACACGTGAATCAGTTGAGCAAGAATAACGAAATTCTTTACAAGCATAACTTGCCCATAATTGCTCGTAAAGAAATTTTTTTAATTTAGACAATTTATCCAAATTATTATATATCATACCATTTGAAATAGATAAACGATTTAATAACCTAAGAATTTTTTTCGACAAAATAATATCTTTTCCTTCACGAGTCTGGGAATCTAGGTAATCTATAAAATCATCCAGAAATCCTTCACTAAATTCCATAACTAAATCACGCATAATAGTGGTAGAAAGTACTTTTTCACGTAAATAATAAATAACCTTTCTTTGTTTGTCTAAAACTTGGTCATATTTATTTAGGGTTTTGCGCTGATCATAATAAAACCCTTCAACTTTTTGTTGAGCAGAATTTAAAGAATCTGACAGGAATTTAGAATCTAAAATTTCACTTTCAATTTTTAATTTTTGCATTGTTTCTTGTATTTTGTCACCACCAAAAACCCGAATTAATGGATCATTTAAGCTTAAAAAAAATCTAGAACTCCCAGGATTCCCTTGTCTTCCCGCACGACCTCGTAATTGATTATCAATTCTTCGTGATTCATGACGTTCAGTCCCTATAACATAAAGCCCACCCAACGATTTTACAATTTCAGATTCTTCTTTTTGTTTTTCCTTATATTTGCTTAATAATTGACTATGTAGATTAAAAATGAAATTTTCCAAAAGGTTTAATTGCTTACTCGAAACCTCTAAAGACGCTAATAGTGTGTCTAAGTTTTTTTGTAAGTAAATAACTAATTTAGGGCTTTTCTTTAAAGCTCTTTTTAATTTCCTTAAATCAATCCCAGGAACAAAAAATTTTTTTTTCCCTAATAATCTTTTTAATATGAATCGAGTCGATTCTAATGCTTTAAACTCAGGATTACCCCCTAATAGAATATCAGTTCCTCTCCCTGCCATATTTGTTGCAATAGTAATAGAATTTAAACAACCAGCTTGGGCTACAATTTTCGACTCTCTGCTTACATTTTCTGGTTTTGCATTCAATAATTGATGAGGTACATTATAAGTGTTTAATAGTTGAGAAAGTATTTCTGAGTTTTGGATAGTTGTCGTCCCAACTAGAACAGGTCGACCTGTAGAATACATTTTTAAGCATTCTTGAGCAATAGCCCGCCATTTGCTTATTTCATCAATAAAAATAAAATCCGAATCATCTTTACGCTTCATCTTCTCATATGTAGGTAGTATAGAAACAGGTAAATCATAAATATTTTCGAATTCTAATTCCTCAGTTTTAGCTGTACCTGTCATACCAGAGATTTTTGGATAAAGTCGGAAAAAATTTTGATAAGTTATCGAGGCTAAAGTTTCGCTTCCTCTTAAATTTTGAATATTTTCTTTTGCTTCAATAGATTGATGTAAACCATCGCCCCACTTTCTACCTTCCATTATTCGACCTGTGAATTCATCAATAATAACAATTTGGTTATCTTTTAAAATATAATGAATATCACGGAAAAAAAGATACCTAGCTTTTAAAGAGTTTAAAATATAAGGAATCCATGGATCTTGGATACTATATAAATTATCAACTTTTAATAAAATTTTAGTACGTTTCAACCCTTGTTCTGTTAGACTTATTTTTTTTGCTTTTTCATCAATTTCAAAATGCTTTTTATCTTCTAAATATTTAGAAGCTTCATTGGCTTTAAAATATTTTTCTACCAATAAGTCAGAATCGCGTGATATAATTAAAGGGGTCCTTGCTTCGTCAATCAAAATAGAATCAACTTCATCGATAATACAAAAATTGAAAGGTCTTTGTACTAACTCTTTTTTATCCGTTACCATATTATCTTTTAAGAAATCGAAAACTAAATCGACATTCGTCACATATGTTATATCGCGGGAATAATTTATTTTACGATCTGCTATGCTCATATCTGATTGTATAAGACCAACTTCCAAGCCTAATAATCGATGTATTTGACCCATCCATTCTGCGTCACGTTTTGCTAAATAATCATTTATAGTGACTATATGAACACCCCTACCTGCTAAAGAATTGACTAACGCAGGTGAAGTTGAAACTAAAGTTTTCCCTTCACCAGTTTTCATTTCCGCAATTTTACCATCGTTTAAAACTAATCCTCCTAACAATTGTACATCATAATGTCTTAGATCAATTGTTCTTTTAGAGGCTTCTCTAGTTAGGGCAAAACTTTCAGCCAATGTTTGTTTATCTAAAGCGTCTTCTTTGCAAGTAAAATATTTTAATTTTGAAGTTCTACTTTTTAATTCATTGTCACTTAAAGGTATTAATTCTTTTTCAAGATCATTAATATAATTTAAGGTTGGTCTATACTCATCCCAAATACTATTAATTCGTGGAAATAATTTTATCATCTGTTATTAAATTGGATTAAATTGGATTAAAAAAAAAGCTTTTAGGGAAAATAAAATTATCTTTTAACTAACTTTTCTAAATTAAAAATTAAAGGATCAAAATATTAATTTGAACTATCTTTTTAACTAGGCCTAGTAATTTACAGGATTAATAAGTGATGCTTTAATACTTTGTAATTAAGTCTAATATAAAAAAATTTACAAGCTTAAAATATTGCTTTTAATAATTATTGTTCCAAGGTTATTTTTATTTAGAAATTCCGTCAACTTTAAAATTAGAAGCTAATGGACTTATGATATCACCTGTTGGTGCGTTAAAGCTTCCCATTGCAACATTATTAAGTCGCAATTTTAACCAGGTAATAAAAGTTTTATCTACAGAAACAATTGCCGAACATTCATTGGCTATTCTAGCTTCTTTTAATTTTGTTTGTAAATCAGTTAATTGAACAGATTCTAGAAACGTTGGTGATTGTACCAGCCAAAAATCTATATTTTTTTTCATTCTTCGATAATGTTGTACTCGCTCACGTAAAATTTCTTCAACAGGTTCAGCAACTAATAAAAATTCACTACTTGCAACAATAAAATAATAAGTTGTTACGGATTTAGGAATATTCACTAACTTCTCCTTCCTTACGGATCTGAAATGATTAAAAAATCGTGGAACTAATTCTTTCTTAAACTTTGGTTGTTATTAATAATCTATCTATTAATTTCAAAGTAGTTTATTATCTCAACCCTTATATTGTAATTTTAAAAACTAATAAATTTCAATGCTAAGCCATTTGCCTCTATAAATTTAACTCCCGCGATTTATAATTATTTTTTACTTAAATTTAAAAAATCTGACCCCTTTAAAGGAGAACTCGATTGTGCAAACTTATATGGAATCATTTGTCCTGCTAAATAAGCTTGTCTACCTGCTTGAACAGCAAGGCTCATAGCTTTAGCCATAACCATAGAATTTTTTGCTTGTGCTATTGCAGTATTAATAAGAACAGCTTCAGCCCCTAGTTCCATAGCAAGTGCTGCCTCACTAGGAGATCCAATTCCTGCATCTACAATAACTGGTATATTAGAATTCTCAATAATGATTTGAATATTGTTTATACTTTGAATACCTTGTCCTGAACCGATAGGTGAACCCAAAGGCATAATAGTAGAACACCCAATATCCTCAAGGTGTTTTGCTAACATTGGATCAGTATTTGTGTAGGGTAGTACAATAAAACCCTTTTTAACTAAAAATTCTGCTGCTTTTAATGTCCCTATTGGGTCAGGGAAAAGATATTTAGGATCAGATATAACTTCTAACTTAATAAAATTATTTTCTTTTTGACCAATCCTTTTAGATAATTCACGGCCTAAAAATGCTAATCGAATAGCTTCTTCAGCTGTTTTTGCACCAGCAGTGTTTGGTAATAACCATAATTTTTTCCAGTTAATAGCTGTTATTAAATTATCATTTTTGGAGATATTTAATAAATTAAGTCTTCTTATAGCAACTGTTACAATTTCACTTTCACTTTTTGCTAAGCATTCTATCATCTCTTTTAAACTTTTATACTTTCCAGTCCCAACAATAAGGCGAGAATTAAAAACTTTGCCTCCAATAGTTAATTGGTCTTGTTTTAACATAACATAATTTGGTTTGGTTTGATTAGTACTATTATTATACTATAATTTTTAGTAAAGTTATTATTATTTTAAGTTTAATTAATTCGTAAATAATATAATTGGATTATAATGTAAATTGGTACATTTAGAAGCGAGTGACGCGATTCGAACGCGCGACATCAACCTTGGCAAGGTTGCGCTCTACCACTGAGCTACACTCGCAAATCAAATATTAAGAATCTTCTAGTAACTACTATAACATAATAACGATCCATCAAGAAACCCAAACCGAAAAGATTTCGAATAAGATAGTATAAAGTAACGTAAGAACCTTCTTTATAAAGAAGGTTCTTACGTTACTTTATACTATCTTATTCGAAATCTTTTCGGTTTGGGTTTCTTGATGGATCGTTAGATAAAAACCCAAATATAAAGAGTGAACTAAAACCTGTAACAATGGCATAAACTAATAGTTTTAAAAAATATAAACTAAGCATAAAAATCCTCCGATAAAATTATTTATTAATAATTATATATCAATTAGTAAGTATTAAGCAATTAAATTTATATATGTACTTACTATATAAATACTAATCATCTGTGAAATCTGTATCGATAACTGTTTCGTCAGAATTTGCTTGTGGTTCATCCTTCACTTCTGGGTTAGCTGAACTAGCAATCTCTTCTCCAACGGTCTGAGAGATTTTTTGTAGTTCCTCAAGTTTATTTTTCAGATTTTCATTATCAAAATCATCATTTTGTAATATATCACGGATTGTTTTAATCCCTTCTAGAAGAAGCTCTTTTTTATCTAAAGATATTTTATCCTCGTATTCTTTTAATTGTTTCTCATTTTGGTAACAAACTAGATCAGCCTGGTTCTTCAAGTCAATTTTTTCTTTTTTCTCTTTATCTACTTTAGATGACTCTTCCGCATTTTTTATCATTTTCTCAACTTCATCTTTATCTAAAGTTGATGCATTCTGAATGTTAATACGTTGTGTTTTACCAGTTCCTTTATCCTTAGCAGTAACAGATAAAATACCACTTGCGTTAATATCAAAAGTAACTTCAATTTGTGGAACCCCTCTAGAAGCTAATGGGATTCCTTCTAATCTAAAGTTACCTAAACTTTTATTATCTTTGGCTAATTTACGTTCTCCTTGTAAAACTTCAATATCAACACTTTCTTGGTTGTCTGTAGCCGTTGAAAAAGTTTCCGATTTTTTTACTGGTATTGTAGTGTTTCTAGGAATCATTACTGTCATTAACGACCCTAATGTTTCAACCCCTAAAGATAAAGGTGTTACATCTAATAATAGAATATTTTTAACTTCACCAGCTAATACTCCACCTTGCACAGCTGCTCCAATCGCAACAACTTCATCTGGGTTTACTGTTTGGTTTGCCTCTTTTTCTACTATTTTATATACTAGGTTTTGAACAGCTGGTATACGTGTTGAACCACCTACTAATACTAACTCATTAATTGTATTTCTATCAACACGAGCATCTTTTATCGCTGCTTCTACAGGTAATCGACAGCGGTTTATTAGATCTTCACAAAGCTCTTCAAATTTCCCACGTGTTAATATTTCCTCTATATGCTTAGGTCCATCTTGATTTGCTGTAATAAAAGGAAGATTTATAGTTGTTTCGGATAGATTTGATAACTCAATTTTAGCTTTTTCAGCTGCCTCAGTTAATCTTTGTAAAGCCTGAGGGTCAGAAGCTAAATTAATACCTTCTGCCTTTTGGAATTTCGCAAGGATAAAATCAACAATTTTTCTATCAAAATCATCTCCACCAAGTTTAGTATCACCTGATGTTGATAAAACTTCAAAAACCCCATCTCCAACTTCTAATAAGGAAACATCAAATGTACCGCCACCTAAGTCAAAAATAATAACTAGCTCATTATTTTTTTTTTCAAGACCATAAGCTAGTGACGCGGCTGTTGGTTCATTAATAATTCTTTTAACTTCTAACCCTGCAATTCTTCCGGCGTCTCTTGTCGCTTGGCGTTGTGAATCATTAAAATATGCTGGAACTGTAATTACCGCTTCATTAATGGTTTGTCCCATATATAAACTAACATCATTGGAAAGTTTTCTCAAAATTTGTGATGAAATTTCCTCAGGACTAAACTGCTTATCCATGTTAGAACAAACAATTTTTACATTATCCTTATTATCACCTACAAGGTTATAAGAAACTTCTTTTGATTCTTTGCTTAGTTCACTAAATTTCGAACCCATAAAACGTTTGATTGATGAGAAAGTGTTTTCAGGATTAATAACAGCTTGTCGTTTAGCAATTTGTCCAACTAATAAATCTTTATTTTTAGTGTAAGCAACAATTGATGGTGTTGTTCTTAATCCTTCGGTATTGTTAACTACTGTGGGTTGTCCACCTTCCATTACTGCTGCAACGGAGTTGGTCGTCCCAAGGTCAACTCCAAATATTTTACTTATATTAGCCATATAGTTATTTCTCCGTAAATTTCTCTATTAAATAATAACATCATTTTAACCTGAAGTTACTAATTCTGTCAAGTGAGAAAAAACTATTTCTATAATTTGGAAGTCCTCTTAATAAAATTCTATTATATATTGATAGGAAAGAGAGGGATTCGAACCCTCGGTACAAAGAATATTTGTACAATAGATTAGCAATCTAACGCTTTAAGCCACTCAGCCATCTCACCGTAAATATGACTCTGGCTGGATTTGAACCTGCGACCAAGGGCTTATGAGTCCCCTACTCTAACCACTGAGCTACAGAGCCTTACATTCTAATTATAGACTGTCCAACCTAACTTATCGAAAATTTTATTCACTCGACAAGTCCAAAAAGAATATAAAATTTTTTTGTATTTATACTTATTGACAAAAAGTATATAGTTATGGCATATTATGTCCATAGTCTATTTAAATATGCCTAAGGGGGTTGTATCTCAATTTGGTTAGAGTATCACCCTGTCACGGTGAAAGTTGCGGGTTCGAGTCCCGTCAATCCCGAAGTTATATTTATATTTAAGCTTGGTTTGTTTTATTACTCACAACAATACATTCAGTTGTTAAAATCATACTAGCGATAGAGATAGCATTTTGTAATGCTGAACGTGTTACTTTTGCTGGATCAACAATACCATAATCAAACATATCTCCAAACTCATTTGTTTCAGCGTTATAACCAAACTCAAAATACTGTTCTTCAACTAAGTCTGTTATAACACTACCATTTTTTCCAGTATTTTCCGCAATTCTTTTAAGTGGCTCTTTAATAGAATCTGCTAAAATATAGGCCCCAATAAGTTGATCATCTTTTAAATTTTGTTTAGCCCATAATTTTAATGGTGTAGAGAGATGTGTTAGAGTTGCACCACCACCAGGAATAACACCTTCTTCAACTGCTGCCCGTGTTGCGTTTATCGCATCTTCTAGTCGTAGTTTTTTGTCTTTCATTTCTGTTTCTGTCACAGCACCAACCTTAATAACTGCAATTCCACCTGAAAGCTTAGCAATTCTATCCTTTAGTTTTTCAATTTCATACGAGGATTCGTTCATAGCAATTTGTTTTTTTAATTGCTCACAACGATTTTTAATATTATCCAAATTGCCTTCAGTAATAATAGTAGTTGAATCTTTTGTAACCGTTATTCGTGATGCTTTACCTAATAACTCTAATTCAACACTATCTAAACGTAGGCCTAATTCTTCTGTAATTAAAGTCCCACCAGTTAATATTGCAATATCTTCTAATAGAGATTTGCGAAGATCCCCAAATCCAGGCGCTCGGATAGCAACAACATTAACAATACCTCTTAATTTATTAAGAACTAAAGTAGATAATGCTTCTTTTTCAATATCTTCAGCTATTATTAGTAAAGGTCTTTTAGTAAATGCAACTTTTTCTAAAATCGGGATCAAATCTTGTTGAACAAGAGTAAGCTTTTTATTTGTAATTAAAATAAAAGGATTATCGTATTCAACTTCAGCTTTTTCAGCATTCGTAATAAAATAAGGAGAAATAAAACCTTTATCTAATCTCATACCTTCCGTTATTGCTAACTCAATAAAAGTATTGTTGCTTTCTTCCAAAGAAATAACTCCATCACGACCAACAGTTTTTAAAGCTCTTGCAATCATGGACCCAATCTCTTTATCATTACCCGAAGAAATTGTTGCTACTTGCTCTATTGCCATATTATTTTCAATAGGACGAGCGTAATCTAATATTTGATTAGTTAAATATTTTGTAGCTTTTTCAAGACCAAATTTTAAAGAAATTGGGTTTGAACCTGCCGCTACATTTTTCATTCCTTTTTTTACAATAGCATAAGCTAAAACAGTTGCTGTAGTTGTACCATCACCCGCTACATCATTTGTTTTTGAAGCTGCTTGTCTTATTAGAGATACACCAGTATTAAAAATATTATCTTTTAATTCAATCTCTTTAGCGATACTCACTCCATCATTAATTATTTGCGGTGAACCATATTTTTTATCTAAAACTACATTTCTACCTTTTGGTCCTAAAGTAACGGAAACTGCTTCAACTAAAACTTTCATTCCTTTTTCAAGTGCTTGCCTTGCATGTTCTTGATATAATATTTTTTTACTCACTGTTTTGTTGTATTATTAAATAAAAAGGTTTTAGAAGTGATAAAGTTTTTGTTAGGTTTTCTTTTTAAAAGAATTTGAATTGAATATAATAAGAACAATATTATTATAAGAACAATATCATTATAAGAATATCATTATAAGAATAATATTATTCCTATTATATTTAAGGTTAAATAAATTAGTCTTTCCAATCTTTATCAGATTGACCAAGAACGAAATTAGCCACATCTTCAATATCACTTTCAGCTAAACGACCACCAAAAGCTGGCATAGCATTTTTCCCATTTGTTACCTGATAAGTAATAGCACCAACGCTATCCATTTTATTTCCAGACAAAGCATCTTTCTTTAAAGTTTTTTCAGGCATAATAACATTGTTACCACCAGAATGACACGCTGAACAATTAGCTGTAAAAACGTTTTCCCCATTATTAATGTCTACCGCTTGAGCTGGATTTTGAAAACTAATTAAAGCTAGGCATGCAATAAAGAAACCAAAAAAAAAATTTTTCATTGATAATTCTCGTATAGAGTCTTTTTTAATTTAACAAAATAAAAATCTATTATTTTTTTAATATAGAAAGCGAGATTAAAAATCTTTACTATTTTATTTTTTAATTAATAATAAATTTTACCGCCACCCCATTTTTCAGAAACAATCTTAGGTTGTAACAATATATGACCTGCAATATCTACTAGGTCATTTTCATCTAATGATCGCATTCTTGTGAAAATATTGGCACTTTTAATACTTGGGTGAATCTCTGCAATTGATTCTAAACCATCATAAGTTGTTGGGTTTTTCATATAATCAACTAAACCATTAATATTATTACGTGATGGTGTTGCTAAACTTAGAGCCTCAGAGTCAAGACCTAAATTTGGGTTTGTTTTTGTTATTCCACCGACATGACATTGCCCGCAACTAGAATTAAATAATCGTTTCCCTCTTTTAACTTGTTCTGCGGTTAAGACTGTTGTTTTACCATCACTAGTTACAGGTATTGTTCTTGTTGCTTCATCTAGTTCTATAGCTAAAACTGATGAACCAACTGAATTTGCTAAACAAGCAATAGTTAAACTTATAAAAATTTTTTTGAACATATTAGATTAAACCTATAAAATATTTTAATTACTGAAACAAAAAAACAAGGATTACCAACAAAGTTTACTTAGATTTATTAGAATAAATTTTTGGTAATTTTAATTGTTCTTTGATTTTTTTGGCAATTAAGCCTCTAAGTCGAATATTTTCCCAACCAGCTGCAAGAGCAATACTAACTAAAAGGACTTGACTAAATAATAGTATTGGATCAAGTCGCCATCCATGAATAATTAAAATAGAGCCGTAAATCAACCCTAATGTTGTAAAAAAAATATCTTCATCACGTGATAGTTCTGGTCTTATAATCCTTAAAAAATATAAAATTAACACACCAAGAATTATTATAAGGCCTAGAAGAAAATTTGCTCCAAAAACTATGTTTATCATGAATTATTAAACTTTTGAAAAATTATTTATTATTGAATTAGAAACTATAAAATCTTCTATCCAGTTTTTACTTGTAAAAATGTAAAAAACAAAAATTAAAAAACTAATTTTTAAAATTTTTGTTTTTAATGACTATTTTTTTGGTGGTACACGAATTAAAGCATCTTTTTTACTTACAAAGAATAATGCAAGACTGATAGGTAAAACTACAATAAACCCACCAGCAATTAAGCTGGATAAAAAATTTGTTAAAGATGGTGTCATAATTTTATATTTTCTTTCTTTTCTCTAATAAAATATATTTTCTTGAACTATGCAAAACATCTAATTCTAGAAATAGAAATTAACAGTAATTTTTTTGAAGGACTAGAGATTAATTTGCTGATAATGTAATTCAAGCTTATTAAATTATATAGTATAATCTATTTATATAAATAATAAGATTAGATTCTAAATAGTACTTTGGCTATAGATAATAGTGTAATGTTGGTCCTTTTATTAAAGTATCCAAGTCTATTTAGAATATTTTTTTTTATAATATATAATACAATATAATTTCTTTTTTCAGTAAAATTATATTATTTTATTATTTGTATTTTATTTTTATTATTTATTATATAACAAAACATTTTTACAATATTATATCTATTTTTAATTTCAGTACCATAATAAATAATAAAATAATAAGCGTAGTATAATTTTGTATATACTAAATTCTTGCTCACTGCTCTCTAGTATAATTATATATTAAAGAGTAGCAGAAACTGAGATGGATGTTTTTTTCTTTTTCTTTTTAAACGAAACCAGCCCTTCTGTAAGTGCGTATAAAGTGTAATCTTTCCCAACCCCTACATTATCACCTGGTTTAAAACTTAATCCTCTTTGTCTTATTAAAATATTACCAGCTTGTACTGGGTGCCCTTGAAAACATTTTACCCCAAGACGTTTTGATTTAGAATCTCGTCCATTTTTTGTACTTCCTGCACCTTTTTTATGAGCCATTTTTCCTTATTTACTAATTTATGAAAAATAATTTGTTTCTTTATTCAAATCAGATTGGTCCTTATAATTCTTAGCTTAATTAAAATGAAGTTTATAAATGGAGAACAAATTAAATAATACTAATAGTATACTAGATACTAACTAGTGTACACCTATAATATATAATTGGTTATAGAATTTTGTAAACTTCATTTTTAAGGATTATCATACTTTTACTTAGTTCATAAATTTTCTTTTAATCATTAGAAAAGCTAAAAAAAAATATTTTTTTTCATAGATTATACAAGTTAAAATAAAAATACTTTTTTAAGATATACTATGATATGATAAGTTTTGTAAAAACTTGAAAGTTTAAAAATTTATTTTAATTATCCTTTAATAAAATATTATAAATAAAAAATTAATGAAAAACCTAAAACAAACAACATTCTTAAATGATAAAGAACTTATTGATTCTGTTGAGAGTGTTCATATTAAAAAGAATCTATCAAAAATATTTGTAGGTGACACAGTAAAAATTGGAGTATTTATTAAGGAAGGTAATAAAGAGAGAATACAATACTATCAAGGTATTATTTTAGGAAAAAATAATAGTGGGATTAATTTAACAATATCAGTTAGAAAAGTATTCCAGGGGATCGGTATAGAAAGAAATTTTTTAATACATTCTCCTAAATTTGAATCAATTGAAGTAATTAAATCTTCTCGTGTAAGAAGATCAAAATTATATTATTTACGTAGTATTGTAGGTAAAGGAAGTCGTCTAAAACAAAGATTTAGAACTAAGTAATTTGCATCTGGCTGGGTTCGAACCAGCGGTGTTCTAATAAGAAGACGGATTATGAGTCCGTTGCCTTCAACCACTCGGCCACAAATGCGAAAATTCGTTCTATAATTTATAGAAGTGAGGAGCTGGTGGGACTCGAACCCACGTCCATTTAAAATAATCGTCAAACTAATCAATGCAATCACAGATTTAGTTATCAATTAGTTTACTTTCGTTACCTTTAAAACGCTAAATAAATGAATTTTTAACAAGAAAGTTGATGAGTTTATGTTTATTTTATATTAATAAATAAAATTAAAATACTTTATTTATAATAATAATACCAAAACTAAAGTTTTGTAAAGTTTTAGGGAAAAATAATCTTATTCCTATTTCAATCAACAATTATATAATTGATTGAGGTTAAAATTCAAGAAATTTATGCAAAGACTTGATTTTTGTTAAAATTAATAATGTTGTTTGCAATTACTGTATATTTTAAGTATTTAAATCTGCTTATTGATTAATAGAATTATAAATGTCGAAACCAATACAGCCCCTTAAATTAATACCTTAATTTTATTCAACTTAACTTCTAGCTTTAATTTTTAATGGTTCATTACCTTTTATAGCTATTAATTATAGTTCTTAAAAATATCTCTGGATAGTATATACCAGAGCTAAGACGAAATAAAAAATAGTTAATATTTGGATTAATTTATCGATTGATTTTTCGGCTCTACTCGAACTTTCAAAAAGTTTAAACGGGTCTAAATTTTCTTGTAAGCTCTGTTCATTAGGACTTCTAACTAGTATAATCAGAACTAATGAAAAATTGAGTATTATTGATAATATACTAAAAATGTTTACATTACTCATAACAGTATATTTTTATTATAACAAATAATTTAATAAAGTTAATAATTTAATTATTATTGATTATTTTAATTTACTTTTTTATTCTCCTTGAACTTTTAATAATAGAAACCCAAGAGATAATCCGATTAGCACCATACTGAAACATAAAACACCGATTGATAAAATTTCTCCACCCATAAATTATTACATCCTTATGCTTAAAATTATATCATCTTAAAACCCATTACGGCCCCAAACGACTAGCGAAAGAGAAAACGTAAATATCATCATAATTGTAGCCCAACCTAAGCTAATTATATCCATGAGTATTCCTTAATTTTTGAAAATATATAATCAATATAGACTTTATTATATACTTTAATTTAACTCTAGGTCAAAATCAATATAATTTAATATCTACTTACTTTAAAAAGCGATTTTTATAAAATGTTAATTATTATACTATTTAGTATATAATATATAATAATATTATACAATAAATAGGAGAGGTTAGATGAACTAAAAAAAAAAGAATAAAATTAGCTTTAGTTGTAGGTGTTCCGGTTTGGGTATAAAACAAAGTCCCAACTTAAAATTCTTTATTCGTAAAATTAATAAATACGAGATTGAAATAATTTAGTGATTTTTGCTAATCGGAATGAGAAATAAATAAAGCTTTCAATTAAAACTGTAATAACTAACTATTAATTTATATTAGGGGTAAAATCTATGACTAAATCGATTAACAGTAATAAAAATAATGAAATAAATGCAGTAAAAACAAAAACTCCTGCAGGTGAGTCTTTACTTACACCTCGCTTTTATACAACTGATTTTGATGCAATGGCTAACTTAGACATCAATTCAAATAAATCAGAGCTTGAATCTATTATAGAAGAATTTCGTATGGATTATAACCAACATCACTTTATCCGTGATCAAGAGTTTAATCAATCTTGGGCTCATTTTGATAAACGTACAAAATCTCTTATTACTGAATTTTTAGAAAGATCATGTACAGCAGAATTTTCAGGGTTTCTATTATATAAGGAATTATCAAGAAACCTTAAAACGAAAAACCCTTTATTAGCTGAAGGATTCGCTTTTATGTCTAGAGATGAAGCGAGACATGCAGGGTTTTTAAATAAATCGATGAGTGACTTTAATTTAACGCTTGATTTAGGATTTTTAACTAAAAGCCGTAAATATACTTTTTTTTCACCTAAATTTATTTTTTATGCTACGTATTTATCGGAAAAAATTGGTTATTGGCGATATATAACGATCTATAGACATTTAGAAAAAAATCCTGAATATCGTATTTATCCAATATTTAGATTTTTTGAAAGCTGGTGCCAAGATGAAAATAGACACGGAGACTTTTTTGCTGCCATTTTAAAATCACAACCAGAATTATTAACTACTACTGTTGCTAAACTTTGGTGTAGATTTTTTCTATTATCGGTTTTCGCAACTATGTATTTAAATGACTTACAAAGAAGTAGTTTTTATGCTACTTTAGGTTTAGATGCACGTAAATTTGATATTCATGTAATTAAAAAAACAAATCAAAGTGCAGGGCGTCTATTTCCTGTTATTTTAAATGTAAACCATCCAAGTTTTTTCAAACATTTAGACAAATGTGCCGAAGCAAATTTAGCATTAACACAAATTGATGTAAAGGAAAAAGCCCATTACGGTCATATTTTACAGAATTTTATGTTCTTTTTCCAACGTACAGGAAACTATTCTATTATCTTAATTAATTTAATACAAATGGGGTTAATGAAACCTCTAAATTCTGAAAAAGATTGGCATACTATATATTAAATGGGTCTTGATTATTATTTTGCCACTTAAAGAGACAAAATCAATAATATTTTAAAGAGTAGTTATTCTTTATAGTAGAGAGATAAAATTGAATGTGATTAATTATATAAGGAAAATATTATTATGAATAATAATAATGCACAGGTAGGGAAAATTGCTCCAGATTTTGAAGCAACAGCAGTTTATGACGAAGAGCGTTATAAAATTCGATTATCAGATTACCGTAAAAAAAAATATGTTGTTCTATTTTTTTACCCATTAAATTTTACTTTTGTTTGTCCTACTGAAATAACTTCATTTAGTGATCGCTTTAAAGAATTCAGTTCGCTTGACACTGAAGTTTTAGCTGTTTCTGTTGATAGTGAATATTCACATTTATCATGGGTACAAACGAAACGTGAGGATGGAGGGTTAGGCTCATTAAGTTATCCTCTAGTTTCTGATTTAAAAAAAGAAATTAGTAATTCCTATAATATTTTACATGATTCTGGAGTTGCTTTACGTGGTTTATTTATTATTGATAAAAAAGGCGTTATACAATATTCAACTACAAATAATTTATCTTTTGGCCGTAGTGTTGACGAAACATTAAGAGTTTTACAAGCTATCCAATATATAACAGAAAACCCTGATGAGGTTTGTCCTAGTGATTGGGAACCTGGAGATGAAACAATTCATATCTAAAAATTGATGTAATAATCTAGAAAATAAAAGAATTTATTGATCGAGGTTCTTAAAATAATTAGTAATTCATGATATAAAAATATATAGATAGATATCAACAAAAATTATGCCAAAACTTAAAACAAGAAAAGCTGCAAAAAAACGTTACAAACTTATTGCAGGAAAAAGATTTATTAGACGTAAAGCTTTTAAAGGACATCTTTTAGAAAAAAAATCTGCTAAGCAAAAGAGAAATTTAGCAAACACCATTATAGTAAGTAAATCAGATACCAAAGCAATAAGAAAAATGTTAGTTTGTTAACCTATAACGATAAGAAAATTAATGGTAAGAGTTAAGCGAGGGAATGTCGCTAGGAACCGTAGAAACAAAATCTTAAAACTTGCAAAAGGATTTTGTGGTGCTCATTCAAGTTTATTCCGTGTAGCAAATCAACAAGTAATTAAAAGCTTAATATACGCATATCGTGGAAGAAAAGAGAAGAAAAGAATATTTCGTCAATTATGGATTACAAGGATTAATGCTGCAGTGAGCAATCACAACTTAAAGTATAGCAGATTCATCCATAACTTAAAACGATCAAAAATTCTTCTAAACCGTAAAATGTTATCGCAGTTAGCTATTTTAGACCCATCAGCTTTTTCGGTTATAGTTGAAGTAAGCCAGTAAAAAAATTTGAACAAAAAAGGGGAAATTTTCTTTTTTGTTCAAATCATTGTAGTGAATTTATTAATTAAAATAATATTTAAAATAATTATGAAAAGAACTATTTCAGTATTAGTTGAAAAGGATGCAGGAGGATTGGTTCGTATTGTAAGCTTATTAACTAGAAGACGATTCCAGATTGAAAGTATTACAATGGCAGCATGCGAAAGAAAATGTTATGAACGAATAACAATAGTAGTAATAAATCAAAGTGATGGCTCAGATGCTGCTAGCCAGTTAACTAAACAAATAAAAAAATTAATTAATGTTGTAAATGTTCAAGATATAACATATTTACCTTTAGTACAGAGAGAACTAATTTTAATAAAACTCCAAGTAAGTGTTATAGAGCGAGAGGAAATTATAAATTTAGCTGAAGTATTCCGATTTAAAATTACTGATATCACAGAATCTACCCTTATCTTAGAAATAACAGCTGATCCTGGAAAAATTGTGGCTCTTCAAAAAATATTAGAAAAATATAATATTTTGCAATTATCTAGAACAGGGGAAATTGCTCTAACACGTGAATCGTCAGTAAGTACTTCTTCATTAAAAGAATACCCTGAATTTGAAGCTGATACGGGTAGAAATTATTTTAAAAATATTGAAGAATTATTTTATAAGGATTATTATAAACCCTCAGAAGCTTAAATCAATAGAAAAAATAAAAGCCATAACAAGCTACTAGTAGTAGTTATAGGGGCTAATCTAAAACTAAATGATTCAAACATTAAGATCTATATATTAAGCTTAGTAAAAAATAATTTTGAATAGTAATTTTATATTTTATTTTGTACTCTACTATTAAAGTTTGATATTTAAATATTGAACTTTATAATTTATTTATAAAAGACATAAGATAAAAATATTTTATAATAACAAATCCTTCTAAAACAATAAGTCAAATGAAAGATAATATGAGTTCTTAGAATTTTTTTGACTTATTGACATCCAATTACCAGGCTTTTCTTGGTATGATAAACATTCATTAACATCCCATTCTAGAAGATATAAATTGTTTTTAGAAAAAAAATTTATACACAATAGAGTTGGAGATTGTGGGAAAAATTGTCTTTTTTTTTTTTTATATATTTGTTTTTCATTATGTTTTTGCTCGACAATAGAATAAACCTCACAATTATTTATACGATCACAATTCAAACAAATACACATAAAAAACAAAAAATTTTATTATAGTAGTTTTTATTTGGGGGTGGAGGGACTTGAACCCTCACGATTTGCATCAACGGATTTTCATTTCGATATGATTTTCATCAATAAGAAAAAAGTATATATACATTTTTTTTCAAAATTGGACTCTCTCTTTACCAACTAAGGTAGTTCCCGTCGAGTCTCTGCACCTTAATTAATAATTAACTATATTAATTCTTGGCTCAAGATTGTCTTATCATAATTATGACTTAGATTTCCTTGAATTTGAGAACTTACTTGGCTAATCACGTTAATGATTTGATGCTCAAAGTTTTAAGTCCGTTGCGTCTACCATTCCGCCACACCCCCAGTTACAATAATACATCATATACCAACTAACTTAAAAATATACTTTTATAACTATTAGTTAGTGTAATTTTTTTTTATTAGGCGACACCCAGATTCGAACTGGGGATAGAGGATTTGCAATCCACGGCCTTACCACTTGGCTATATCGCCTTTATAAATCAAATAATCCTAGAGTAATAAAACTCAACTAGCTATATTATATTATATTAGAAATCTATATAGAATTCTTTTTAAGTAATTTAATATAAAATATTGTACTATATTATGTAATTAATAAAAATTATCTTTTTATTTACCTATATGGGAAAGTTAATACCTTTCTAGAGTATAGTATTTGTATACCTTAGGGACTTCTAAACTATTCCCTCATTAAAGGATAAAAACTATTAAGAGCTTGTTGCTGGCTTCGGAGAATCTATATGCCTGAGAATGTGCAGGAAAGAACTCGATTAAAAAGTGAGCGTTACGAATCAGGTGTAATTCCGTATGCAAAAATGGGATACTGGGATGCTGATTATAACGTTAAAGACACTGATATTCTAGCTCTATTCCGTATAACTCCACAACCAGGCGTAGATCCCGTAGAAGCTGCCGCTGCTGTTGCGGGTGAATCTTCTACTGCAACATGGACGGTAGTTTGGACAGACTTATTAACTGCTTGCGATATCTATAGAGCAAAAGCATATAGAGTAGATCCAGTACCTGGAACAAGCGATCAATTCTTTGCATACGTCGCTTATGAATGTGATTTATTTGAGGAAGGTTCTCTTGCGAACTTAACAGCCTCTATTATTGGTAACGTTTTCGGTTTTAAAGCTGTTAAAGCTTTACGTCTAGAAGACATGAGAATTCCTTTTGCTTACTTAAAAACTTTCCAAGGTCCAGCAACTGGTGTTATTGTGGAAAGAGAAAGATTAGACAAATTTGGTCGTCCTTTCTTAGGCGCTACTGTAAAACCTAAATTAGGTCTTTCAGGTAAAAACTACGGACGTGTAGTTTATGAAGGTTTATGTGGTGGTCTTGATTTCCTTAAGGATGATGAGAACATTAACTCACAACCATTCATGCGTTGGAAAGAACGTTTCTTATACTGTATGGAAGGTGTTAACCGTGCCGCTGCTGCAACAGGTGAAGTTAAAGGTTCTTACCTTAACGTTACTGCTGCAACAATGGAACAAATGTATGAGCGTGCAGAATATGCTTATTCAATTGGTACTGTTATTGTAATGATCGATTTAGTTGTCGGTTATACTGCTATTCAAACTATGGCTATCTGGGCAAGAAAAGCTGAGATGATTTTACATTTACATCGTGCAGGTAATTCTACTTATGCTCGTCAAAAAAACCATGGTATTAACTTCCGAGTTATCTGTAAATGGATGCGTATGTGTGGTGTAGACCATATCCATGCTGGTACAGTTGTTGGTAAATTAGAAGGAGATCCTTTAATGGTTAGAGGGTTCTACAACACTTTATTATTAACTCAACTTAAAATTAATTTAGCTGAAGGTTTATTCTTCGACATGGATTGGGCATCTCTTAGAAAATGTGTTCCTGTAGCTTCAGGTGGAATCCATTGTGGTCAAATGCACCAACTTCTATACTATTTAGGTGACGATGTGGTTCTACAATTTGGTGGTGGTACTATTGGTCACCCTGATGGTATTCAATCCGGTGCGACAGCAAACCGTGTTGCTCTAGAATCTATGGTTCTAGCTCGTAATGAAGGTCGTGATTATGTTGGAGAAGGTCCTGAAATCTTACGTAACGCAGCGGCTACTTGTGGTCCTTTAAAAGCAGCGTTAGATTTATGGAAAGATATTACTTTCGAGTACACTTCAACAGATACACCTGATTTCGTTGAGATTACAACTGAAAGCAACTAGTATACTGAAACTAAATTTATAAGAGATTAATTCTAACTAATTCTAGCTATCTTTAGACAGCTAAAAAATACATGTAATAATTTTATTTACTTTATTCTTAAAGTTATATTGATTATTTTGTTAAAAAATTTAGATTTGACCTTAAATTTGTTATAACTTCAGAAAAAATACTTAATACCCCATATTATTTTAAGCGAAAGTAGAGAGCAAATAAAAATTTTAGTATATAACTAAAAATAAAATTTCTATAATTTATCTTTAAGGAATATTTGAATAGTGATGAGAGTTACACAAGGATGTTTTTCGTTTTTACCAGATTTAAGTGATGAGCAAATTAAAAAACAAGTTGCTTATGCTATGTCAAAAGGATGGGCTGTTAGTGTAGAATGGACAGATGATCCACATCCACGTAATGCATATTGGGAATTATGGGGCCTTCCTTTATTTGACATCCAAGATCCTGCTGCATTAATGTATGAACTTGGTGAATGTAAAAAAGTTAACCGAGAAGGTTACATTAAAATCAACGCGTTTGATGCTAGTATCGGTACAGAAAGTTGTGTATTATCATTTATTGTACAACGACCTTCAAACGAACCTGGTTTCTATCTAGAACGTAATGAAGTTCATGGTCGTAACATTCAATACACGATTTCAAGTTATGCTGTTCAAGCAAGACCTGCTGGAGACCGTTATTAAGGATAAGACATTATTTCTAATTTTCTAGAGACTTGCCTACTGTAGTCTTAATTAAAGGTTCTCAGTTAGTATTGTTTTCAGAAAAGCCTTGGAAGCTGAACATTATTTGTTGTGTTGGTTAATAATTTTTTGTAGAAATACAAAGTTAAGTTAACTATTAGTTTCCTTTTTAGATTTAGATATTAGATATAATATTTTAGGTTTAGAAATAATTTCTAAACTTAAAATATTATATCTAATATCCTTATATCTTAATTTTTTAATTTATAGCATTTGACAAAGTTATGTTCATAATATATATATATATATATACATAGGATTACAATTTATAAGCGTTATTCTAGAAGCTATTAAAAAAGTAATAATTTTTAGATAAATGGGCTCATCGTCTAATGGATAAAGACCGGAACCTTCTAAGTTTCTAATGTAGGTTCAATTCCTTCTGGGCCTGCTCAAATAAATATGTAGAAATTATTTTTTATACTAAAAGTATAAAAAATAATTTAAGCCCCCATCGTCTAGAGGCCTAGGACATCTCCTTTTCACGGAGGGAACAGGGATTCGAATTCCCTTGGGGGTAAAATATAATAGTATTCAAAAAATATAATGTTTGTATACATTTATATTATAGAGTTTCTTTTTTTTAGAAAATTAGTTATAATATATTAGTGAAAACTTAATTCGGAATAGTATAACTATTTCATGAGACTTGAGCGTTTCCTATCTTTATGTCTCCAGAGAGGAAAAGGTAAATGAACTCCAAAAAGCAAGCAGCCAAAGTTAAAGTTCTCGTTGATCGTGATGTTAACAAAACTAGTTTCGAAAAATGGGCTAAGCCAGGACATTTTTCGCGTACATTGTCTAAAGGCCCAAAAACAACTACTTGGATTTGGAATTTACATGCCGATGCACATGATTTTGATAGTCAAACAAACTCTTTAGAAGAAGTTTCTAGAAAAATTTTTAGTGCACATTTTGGACAACTAGCAATAATATTTTTATGGATAAGTGGTATGCATTTTCACGGTGCTTATTTCTCGAATTATTTAGCCTGGTTAAATAATCCTATTAGTATTAAGCCAAGTGCACAAGTCGTGTGGCCTATTGTTGGTCAAGAAATATTAAATGGAGATGTTGGTGGTAATTTTCAAGGTGTTCAAATAACATCAGGATTTTTCCAATTATGGCGTGCTGAAGGTATAACAAGTGAAATTGAATTATACTGGACTGCCATTGGTGGATTAATTATGTCTGGATTAATGTTATTTGGTGGTTGGTTCCATTATCACAAAGCTGCTCCAAAGTTAGAGTGGTTTCAGAATGCAGAGTCAATGTTAAATCACCATTTATCTGGTTTATTAGGTTTAGGTTGTTTAGCTTGGTCTGGGCACCAAATTCATATAGCTTTACCTATTAATAAATTATTAGATGCTGGTGTTGCTTCACAAGAAATTCCTTTACCTTATGAATTTATTATTAATCGCGAACTAATTGGTCAGCTTTACCCAAGTTTCAAAAAAGGTTTAGTTCCTTTCTTTTCATTAAATTGGGGCGAATATTCTGATTTTTTAACATTTAAAGGTGGGTTAAACCCCGTAACAGGTGGCCTTTGGCTAAGCGATACTGCTCATCACCATTTAGCTTTAGCAGTATTATTTATCGTTGCCGGGCATATGTACCGCACAAATTGGGGAATTGGACATAGTATGAAAGAAATTTTAGAAGCTCATAAAGGGCCCTTTACTGGTGCAGGCCATACAGGTCTTTATGAAATTTTAACAACTTCATGGCATGCGCAATTAGCAATTAATCTTGCTATGATGGGATCGTTAAGCATTATAGTTGCTCATCATATGTATGCGATGCCTCCATATCCTTATATTGCTACTGATTATGCTACTCAACTTTCTTTATTTACTCATCATATGTGGATTGGGGGATTCTGTATTGTAGGTGGTGCAGCACACGGAGCTATTTTTATGGTTCGTGATTATAACCCAGCAAAAAACTACAATAATTTATTAGATAGAGTTGTTCGTCATAGAGATTCTATTATTTCTCATTTAAATTGGGTTTGTATATTCCTAGGCTTCCATAGTTTTGGGTTATACATACATAATGATACAATGAGAGCATTAGGACGTGCGCCAGATATGTTTTCAGATACAGGTATTCCTTTAAAACCTATTTTTGCACAAGCAATTCAAAATTTACATTTATTAGCACCAAGTAGTACTGCACCAAATGCTTTAACAACAGCAAGCTACGTTTTTGGTGGTGATATTGTTTCTATTGGATCAAAAATTGCTATAATGCCAATAAAGTTAAGTACAGCTGATTTTATGGTTCACCATATTCATGCTTTCACAATCCATGTGACTGTCTTAATTTTATTAAAAGGTGTTTTATATGCTCGTAGTTCAAAACTAATCCCTGATAAAGCGAATTTAGGTTTCCGTTTCCCTTGTGATGGACCAGGAAGAGGTGGTACTTGTCAAGTTTCAGCTTGGGATCATATATTTTTAGGTTTATTCTGGATGTACAACTCAATTTCAGTAGTTATATTCCATTTCAGTTGGAAAATGCAATCTGATGTTTGGGGATCAGTAACACCAACAGGAACAGTTTCTCATATCAGTGGTGGTAATTTTGCCCAAAGTGCAATTACTATTAACGGATGGTTACGAGATTTTTTATGGGCACAAGCATCACAAGTAATTCAATCATATGGATCTTCTTTATCTGCTTATGGTTTAATCTTCCTTGGTGCGCATTTCATTTGGGCATTTAGTTTAATGTTCTTATTTAGTGGTCGTGGCTATTGGCAAGAGCTTATTGAATCAATTGTTTGGGCTCATAACAAAATTAAAGTTGCACCAGCAATTCAACCTCGAGCATTAAGTATTACTCAAGGGCGAGCTGTAGGGTTAGCACATTATCTATTAGGTGGTATTGGGACAACATGGTCTTTCTTCTTAGCAAGAATTATTTCTGTAGGATAAAATTAACGAGGTAAAATATTTATGGTAACTAAATTTCCAAAATTTAGCCAAGCTTTAGCACAAGATCCGACAACTAGAAGAATTTGGTTTGGAATTGCAACAGCCCATGATTTTGAAACACATGATGGGATGACAGAAGAAAATTTATATCAAAAAATCTTTGCTTCTCATTTCGGTCATTTAGCAATTATTTTTCTTTGGACATCTGGTAATTTATTCCATGTTGCTTGGCAAGGTAACTTTGAACAATGGTCTTTAAACCCATTAAAAGTAAAACCAATTGCCCACACAATTTGGGATCCACATTTTGGTGAACTTGCAATGAAAGCTTTCACAAAAGGTGGTGCATTTTACCCAGTAAATATATCTTATTCAGGTGTTTACCATTGGTGGTATACTATTGGAATGAGAACAAATAATGATTTATATGTTGGGTCTATTTTTTTAATAGCCTTATCTAGCTTATTATTATTCGCGGGTTGGTTACATTTACAACCAAAATTCCGCCCAAGCCTATCTTGGTTTAAAACTAATGAGTCACGTTTAAACCATCATTTAACAGGTTTATTTGGAGTAAGCTCTTTAGCGTGGACAGGACATTTAGTTCATGTTGCTATTCCAGCATCTCGTGGTATCCATGTTGGGTGGGATAATTTCTTAACAACTTTACCACATCCAGATGGTTTAACTCCATTTTTTGATGGTAATTGGAATGCTTATTCTCAAAACCCTGATACCGTGGAACATATTTTTGGTACAAGCACAGGTGCAGGTACTGCTATTTTAACATTCCTAGGTGGTTTTCACCCACAATCTCAATCTCTTTGGCTTACTGATATAGCACATCATCATCTTGCTATTGCAGTTGTATTTATAATTGCTGGGCATATGTATAGAACAAATTTTGCTATTGGTCATAATATGAAAGAAATTCTAGATGCACATCGTCCCCCTGGTGGAAGATTAGGTGCTGGACATCGAGGATTATTTGATACAATAACAAACTCTTTACATATTCAGCTTGGTTTAGCTTTAGCAGCTTTAGGCGTAACTACATCTTTAGTTGCTCAACATATGTACGCAATACCTCCCTATGCTTTTATGGCAAAAGATTTTACAACTCAAGCAGCGCTTTATACACATCATCAATATATAGCTGGGTTTTTAATGGTAGGGGCATTTGCACACGGGGCAATTTTCTTTGTTAGGGATTATGATCCAGAAGCAAACCAAGATAATGTTTTAGCTAGAATGCTTGAGCATAAAGAAGCAATTATTTCTCATTTAAGTTGGGTTAGTTTATTTTTAGGTTTCCATACATTAGGACTATATATTCATAACGATACTGTAGTTGCGTTTGGACAACCTGAAAAACAAATATTAGTAGAACCTGTTTTTGCACAATTTATTCAAGCTGCTTCAGGAAAAGCAGTTTATGGTTTTGATCTTTTATTATCTTCGAAAGAAAGTCCTGCTAGTGTTGCCGGAAGCGAAATCTGGTTACCTGGTTGGATAGAAGCAATTAATAATGATAAAAATGATTTATTTTTAACTATTGGACCTGGTGATTTTTTAATACACCATGCTATCGCTTTAGGATTACATACTACAACATTAATCTTAGTTAAAGGGGCCTTAGATGCTCGTGGTTCTAAATTAATGCCAGATAAAAAAGATTTTGGTTATAGTTTCCCTTGTGACGGCCCAGGTCGTGGTGGTACTTGTGATATTTCAGCTTGGGATGCTTTTTATTTATCAATGTTTTGGATGCTAAACACAATTGGTTGGGTTACTTTCTATTGGCATTGGAAACATGTTACAATTTGGCAAGGTAATGCAGCTCAGTTTAATGAGTCTTCGAACTATATTATGGGTTGGTTACGTGATTATTTATGGTTAAATTCATCTCCATTAATAAACGGTTATAACCCTTATGGTATGAATAGTTTATCTGTGTGGGCCTGGATGTTCTTATTTGGACATTTAATTTGGGCTACTGGATTTATGTTCTTAATTTCATGGAGAGGATACTGGCAAGAGCTTATAGAAACATTAGTTTGGGCTCATGAGCGTACACCTCTTGCGAACTTAGTTCGTTGGCGTGACAAACCTGTTGCTCTATCAATTGTTCAAGCAAGATTAGTTGGACTAGTACATTTTACAGTAGGTTATATTTTAACTTATGCTGCTTTTGTTATAGCTTCAACTACTGGAAAATTTGGTTAATTTAGATTATACTATTATTTAGGTTTGTATATTAAAGTAATACTTTAATATACAAATTTAATAAAACATAAAAAAATTAATTAAGGAATTTTCTATGGCTAAACAATCAATGATTGAAAGAGAAAAAAAGCGAGAAAGATTAGTTATAAAATATAGCGAAAAACGAAAGTCACTTCTTTTAGAATTTAAAAAGGCAAATACTTTTTCTGATCAAATGGAAGTTCATAAAAAAATAGAAAAGCTACCAAGAAATAGCTCACGTATAAGATTAAGAAACCGTTGTTGGAGAACTGGTCGTAGTCGAGGGGTTTATAGAGATTTTGGTTTATGCCGACATATGGTAAGGGAAATGGCACATAATTGCTTATTACCTGGTGTAAGAAAAGCTAGTTGGTAATTGAAAATTTAAAACAGGAGAGATAATATAATTATTATCTCTCTTTCTTATAGACCAAGTTTATTTCCGCGACGGTATTGTAAAAAAGCAGCAACAAATAAACCAATTAAAGTTACTGGGATAAGACCTAATACCATACCAAAAAGAAGAGGTTCAATCATAATATAAAGATATATAAATAATTATTAAAGTGATTAGGGTATTGCGTTTAATAAGTTTAAATAATCAGAAGACATTAGCCCCATATTCTAGATACTAATATATTTCTACAAAATCACTATTTATAAGTTGTTTATCTAAAACCAACTGAAGCTTGCCAAAGGAAGGCAAGTAATAAAAAAAGAACTGGAACAATTGGTAAAATATCTACAATTGGACTATACATTGAGTACAGTTCTGGTAACTTTGTTAGTAATATGATTTCCATATTTTATTAGCCTTTTTGTAAAAATACTATCGAACCATTATATTCAATAAAATAGAGTTAGATACACTATAGTATATAGTAAGACAATATATTTTATTTCCCTTAACTACTAACTTTCTTATTATTTTACGTTTTCTCATAGATAAGTAAACTTTCAACTTTTAGCACTACTCTTTTTCTTCTAATACTTTAAAAAAGATCAGTTTTGTAGGAAATTAAATAAATAGGTTATTCATTTTAAGTTAAATAAATTTCAGCACAAAAATATAAATAAATATTATTATTAAGTTAAATACAAAAGTAATTCTAGTTTTATGTAAACCAACCATAGCTATGTAACCCTTGCCCTAAAAAATTAACTCCAAGATAACAAATCCAAACAACAAAGAATCCGATACTTGCTAAAAGAGCCGGTTTTTTACCATTTAAGCCGACTATTAGTCGAAGATGTAAGTATGCTGCGAAAATTAACCAAGTGATTAAAGCCCAAGTTTCTTTTGGATCCCAACTCCAATAAGATCCCCAAGCTTCATTTGCCCAAACAGCACCGGCTATTATACCAATAGTTAAAAAAGGAAATCCTAAACTTATAGCTCTATAACTCCAATTATCTATATGATATAAAAATTTTGTACGGTTATTTATAACAATATCTTCTTCCTCATTATAAATTACATCTAACCCTAAATATAAAAACTGGCTTTTAGTTAGATTTAAAGTTTTTCTCATATGCTTCTCATATTCAGCAGCTCTTACTGGTATAGTTTTTATATAATCTTCAAGTTCTAAAAATGCACCTACATAAACTATTGCGAATGATGATCCAATAATTAATATGGCATAACTTAACATCATCAAACTAACGTGCATCATTAACCAATTTGATTGTAGGGCTGGAACTAAAGCGCTTGCTTTCTGCATCTCAAGGGGTAGTGTTAATGCAGCAAAACCAGTAATAAATAAAACAATTGGGACAATAATACATCCAAATAATGAACTTTGAGTTTTAGATTCTAAAGCTTGGTAAACAAATAAAAGTATGCATGATAAAAATAATAAAGATTCATATAAATTACTTAAAGGAAAATAGCCAAATTGAACCCAACGATTTAATAAAAAAACAAAGAGACTTAAGGTTGCTAATCGTGAACTAATTTTTGCTACAGTACTAAAAATTTTTATATTTTTAAATCCTAAACTAAACCAATAGAAAATTGTAGAGACAAGACAACAAGCAAAAAGGATATTATTAAATATATTACTATCATTACAAACGTTACAAAAATCCTGGAAAAACATTATTACCCCCTATTTTTATAATATATAATTAAAATTGCCACGAATGTACCTAATTAGTATAGCTTATATATTTACAAAAATTACAAAAAAACCAAATACCAAAAAAGTTACCTAACTAAGTATATAATTAAAGACTAAAAATCTAAAGGAAATAAGTTAAAAATTATGAACTAAAAAGAAAAAAGAAAATATTTATAGTAATTAAAATTATATTATATTATATAAATGTATATATGTTAAATATTTAGATTATAATATATAATAATATAACACAATAATATAATAATAGAATACTTATTAAAAACCTATATTATACTATGCTTATATCATTTATACCAATCAATATCTCTTAAGAGCGACTATTATTAATAATTATTTTTAAAATAATAATAATTTAGTTAACACATAATAAAAATTAGGAGTCATATATGAAACTAGCTGTTTACGGTAAAGGTGGTATCGGTAAATCAACAACAAGTTGCAACATTTCTGTCGCTCTTTCTAGACGAGGAAAACGTGTTTTACAAATTGGTTGTGATCCAAAGCATGATAGTACATTTACATTAACTGGTTTTTTAATCCCAACGATTATTGATACATTACAAGCAAAAGATTATCATTATGAAGATATTTGGCCAGAAGATGTTATATACCAAGGGTATGGAGGAGTTGACTGTGTTGAAGCAGGAGGACCACCTGCTGGAGCTGGTTGTGGCGGTTATGTTGTTGGTGAAACAGTAAAACTTTTAAAAGAATTAAATGCATTTGATGAATATGACGTAATTTTATTTGATGTTTTAGGAGATGTTGTTTGTGGTGGTTTTGCTGCACCATTAAATTATGCTGACTATTGTCTAATTGTAACAGATAATGGTTTTGATGCATTATTTGCCGCAAATAGAATCGCTGCTTCAGTAAGAGAAAAAGCTAGAACACATGCATTAAGACTTGCAGGACTTATAGGTAATAGAACAGCTACTCGAGATTTAATTGATAAATATATCGATGCAGTGCCAATGCCCGTTTTAGAAGTATTACCTCTTATTGAAGACATTAGGGTTTCAAGAGTAAAAGGTAAAACTTTATTTGAAATGACAGAATCTGATAGTTCTTTATATTATATTTGTGAATACTACCTAAATGTAGCAGATCAACTTATTGCGAATCCTGAAGGTGTAGTTCCAAAAGAAGCTGCAGATCGTGAATTATTTAGTTTACTATCTGATTTCTATTTAAACCCAACAGAAAAAAATGAAGATACATTAGAATTTGATACTATTGAAAATGATTTGAATGAAGTATTTTCGATTTAGTCTAAAACAGTTAGACTTATAAATTTTAATTTTTTAGTAAAAGGATTTATATGAATCAGATAAAACATGTAGACAACAACAATTTAAAAGAAAAAATAAATTTTGAATGTGAAACAGGGAATTATCATACGTTTTGTCCAATTAGTTGTGTTGCCTGGTTATACCAAAAAATTGAAGATAGTTTCTTTTTAGTTATTGGTACAAAGACCTGTGGGTACTTTTTACAAAACGCTTTGGGAGTAATGATTTTTGCAGAACCTCGTTATGCCATGGCTGAACTAGAAGAAGGTGATATATCAGCACAATTAAGTGATTACGAAGAGCTAAAACGCTTATGTTTACAAGTAAAAAGAGACCGAAACCCTAGTGTAATCTTTTGGATTGGGACATGCACAACAGAAATCATCAAAATGGATTTAGAAGGTATTGCACCAAAGTTAGAAGCAGAAATAAGTTTACCAATTGTAGTAGCAAGAGCAAACGGACTTGATTATGCTTTTACACAAGGAGAGGATACTGTATTAGCTGCTTTAGCACAACGACCAAATGCAAAGCAGCTAGAAACTCCATTAGAAAAAGTAATCTCACCTGATAAAGATTATATTGAACATGTACCTCTTATTTTGTTTGGGTCTATACCTGACACAGTTGTTAACCAACTTACTTTAGAATTAAAAAAACAAGGTATTCGAGTTTCAGGTTGGTTACCATCAAAACGTTATACTGAATTACCTCTTATTAATGAAGGGAATTATGTTTGTGGAGTAAATCCATACCTAAGTAGAACTGCAACAACATTAATGAGAAGAAGAAAATGTAAATTGATTGGTGCTCCATTCCCCATTGGGCCTGATGGTACAAGAGCTTGGTTAGAGAAGATTTGTACAGTTTTTGGTATTGAACCTAAGGGGTTACAGCAAAGAGAAGATGAAATATGGGAAAAATTAAAATATTATGTCAGTCTAATTGATGGTAAAAGTGTATTCTTTATGGGTGACAATTTATTAGAGATTTCATTAGCACGTTTTTTAATAAGATCAGGCATGATTGTATTTGAGATTGGTATACCTTATATGGATAAAAGATACCAAGGAGCTGAATTACAATTATTGCAAAAAACTTGTAAGGAAAAAAATATTCCAATTCCTATTATTATTGAAAAGCCGGATAATTATAATCAAGTAGATAGGATTCGTGATATGAAACCTGATTTGGTTATTACTGGTATGGCGCATGCAAACCCATTAGAAGCAAGGGGTATTAATACAAAATGGTCTGTTGAATTTACATTTGCTCAAATCCATGGTTTTACAAACGCTATTGAAGTTTTAGAATTAGTAACGAGACCACTTCGTCGTAATCAAAAACTTGAAAAGATCGGTTCTCAACGTTATACTGATCGTCGATAATCAAAAATTTGTTTAAGGTTTAAGGTTAACAAACTAATTTGAATTTTACACAAATAATATACTATACTATATTTATATCATTATTTCCATGTTGTACATATATATAACATGAAAAATTTATTTTTTATTAAAACTCATAGTTTTTCATTATTTTTCAGATTAATGTTTAATTTTAAAAAATCAGTATTAATATTTTTTTTAGCTCTCAGCATACCTTTAGCAGCATTTGCCGATGTTGCAGGTTTAACAAAATGTAGTGAATCAGCACCTTTTAATAAGCGGTTTGATGCTAGTGTGAAAAAATTAGAAGTAAGGGTTAAAAAATATGAGCCTGGTTCTCCGCCGGCATTAGCTTTAGAACAACAAATTACTAGAACTAAGCAAAGATTTACTCGTTACTCGAACTCTGAGTTACTATGCGGTAAAGAAGGCTTACCTCATCTTATAACAGATGGAAGATGGGATCATGCTGTTGAATTCGTAATTCCAGGAATGATGTTCTTATACATAAGTGGTTGGATAGGTTGGGCTGGTCGTAGTTATCTAAATACAGTGGGTACTACTTCGAACCCAACTGAAAAGGAAATTATTCTTGATGTACCATTGGCATTAAAAATTATGTCATCAGGATTTATTTGGCCAGTATCGGCTTGGCAAGAATTCACTACTGGGAATTTTTTAGTTCCTGATTCTGAAATTACTGTATCTCCAAGATAATAACATTCTTAAAATTTTTAAAATAAAAATTTCACTATATATAATAAACTAAGAGGTATAGAATAACATGGACAATTTCTTAAAATATCTTTCGACTGCACCTGTTTTATTTGTTGGATGGATGACATTTACTGCTGGGTTTATTATTGAAGCTAATCGTTTTTATCCTGATGCATTAACATTTCCTGTCTTTTAAATAAAATATAAATAAAATATAATTATTTATATTTTATTTATATTTTAAGAAGCATTAAGTACCCGTGATTTATAATCAAAAATAATGAGTTGAAAATATGACGAACCTAAATTTCGTGCCTAAGAACGTACCTAGTGATTTTAATGTATCAAGTCGCATATCATCTGAGATTAATGAGAGTGACAAAAGTTTATTTGATAGTAACTTTAATGTAAATAATGTAAATGATCTATGGAGTGAAGAAAATGAAAAAATTGATCGTTGGAGTATTAATGATGGAAGCGAAGGACCTGGTAAGCTAGATAATTTAACTGAAAGCGCTAAAGAAACTAAGATTGGAGAGGAAAAATATGCTAACCAAAATATTAACCCTACTGAAAAGCTTAATAAAATTCAAGTTTATTTTATTGTTAAATCTATAAAAGTAGAAAAAAAAGAATTTTTGGTCGCTGTACCAGTTAATAATTTTGATGATTTATCAAATTCTTCATATGGGAAAGCTATATCGGCGAGAGCAGGTACTTTTTTAATGAGAACTGATGCAGATCTTAATAAAAAAGGATTCATAGAAGGTAGACCAGGGAATAGGCCCTTTATATTAGAACATGCACTTGAGGTCGAGGCTCCATATGGAAGCTTGCCAGAATTACCTTTAGAAGCTTTACTTTTACCAAAAAAATATGGAATAGATGGTAATTTAGAGGTACCAGATTTAACTATAGAAGAACAGGAAGAAGATGAATCAAAATTAATTACAGAAATGATAGTGGATGATTCAGGAAAAGAAAGAATGCTTTATTATTTTTTGAGCGAATATGAATATGATTACGCATTCCTTGATAACACAATATTTACAAATGCTGAGCCTTACCTTACAACGCCAAGAAATGAACCAAGCTTCAATAGAACATTTAAAGATATATTAGAGAGTAATATCAAAACGATTAAGCTAGATGATATTTGGAATAAAGAAAAAAAAGAATTAAGACTAGCAGAAATAGAAGACTTAGTTTATAAAAATACAGACGAATTATTAAGTAAAAATATCATTCCGATTTTTTCTAACTTAGAAGAAGCACAAGATTTATTAATAACAGTTCTTGAAGAACTTCTGGAACCCTTCAAAACTATAAGGTTTATTGAGAATTCTAGTAACAAGAAGGATTATCCGTTAACAAATATCGATTATTTTGATGATTCATTTACGTTACAAAATAAATACGCTTTTCCAGAAACGAGAATGGATAAAATTCAATTATGGTTAACAAAGTATAGATTAATAAAATCGCGTACACAACTAAAACCTCAATATGAATTAAATTACCAACGCTTTTTATTCCCACGTATTCCTGAAGAACTCCATGAGTTTCTTGAGCCAGATGAACGTAGTGAAACTGCTTATTTATCTGAAAGTGATGCAGTGTTATTAGATATCGCTAGTAATGTTAAAATTGTCTCTATGGGGTTGGGTGATTTTTTAAGTTTTTGGAATAATACTGAAACAAAAAATGGCGAAATATTATTTATACCATCTTCAAAAAGCTTTAAAAAAATAAGTTTACCACTACTTTCTAAAAAACCAAGAGATCGATTTTATGAATATCAACAAAAATTTCGAGGTGAGGGTAAACAAAAAATAGAGGATTATAGCTATAGCTATGAAATAAAAAGTGCCCCTAAGTAATCAATTTTAATAACGTAGTTTAATATAGTTTTTATTCTTTATAAGGCTGATAATATATCTATAGGTCCTTAATGAATTATTATTTATTATTAATAATAAACTAAAGAAAAATTATTTTTCTTTAGTTTATTCAAAAAAGCAATACTAAAATTTTAATTCCGCAGCCTGAACTTTTTCAAATTGTTTTTTCTTAATAACGAAAAAGATTTGAGTAAATAATACAGAAAAAGCAAAGATTATGAAACCAATAATTCTACTTGGGTCTTGTAAAACAATTTCTACATCCGTCTGCCCAAATCCACCAACATTAGGATCTTTTGTTAAAGGTTGATCTAATTTAATAGTATCTTTCTTTGACACTACTAATGATAACCCTTTTGGAATAGTTTGTTTAGTTTCTTTACCAGTAGAACCTATTATAGTTATTGAAGTTTCACCTTTATCCAAAGTCTGAATTTCTGCAATTTGACCTTCAGAAGAGGAAGTAACGATATTATTATTACTTTTTTCTCCAGTAGGATATATTTGTCCTCGACCTCTATTTGCTCCAACATAAATTGGGTATTTTAAGAAATTAATTTTCTTATTAGTCGCGGGGTCAGGCGATAAAATAGGAAAAATAATTTCTTGGTGTGTATCACCTGCAATTGGACCAACTACTAATATATTATCCTGAGTTGAACTATAAGGAGAGATATAAACCCCCTTACTTTTTTCCTGAATTTCCTTTGAAATTAAATTTTTTGGTGCTAATTTAAAGCCTTCAGGTAAGATAACAACAGCCCCAACGTTTAACCCACTTAGTTGACCATTACCCTGAATTTGTTTGGCATCTTTGGCATAAGGAATTTTTACGGCTGCTTCAAAAACTTTATTTGGTAATATAGCTTTTGGTGATTCTATTTGCACAGGTTTTTCTGCTAAATGACAATTTGCACATGCAATTCTTCCATTTGCTGCACGTGGGTTTGTATATGCTTGTTGTGCATAAATTGGATAGGCTTCTGACATCTTAACAGAAAGTGTAAGACTACTAATGATAAAAATAAAGCTTATCATGATAAATTTCATTAGTCTTTTCAAAAGTTCCATATTGAAATTAGGTAAATTAAAAAGTTTTTAATTGATAGTCCTTGATAGAAAGAGATTCTAGTAAAAAAAGAGGTTATATAAAGGTAATAAGGAATTAATTCCTTATTACCTTTATATAACCTCTTTTTTTACTAAGTTAATTGATGTTATGCTTCCTAAAAAGTATAACAAAAATAAGGCACCTGATAACAATAATTGTGTTATAGGGTCTGCTGAGGGTGTCAATACAGCACCTAATATTGTAGAAAAAAGTATCATCGGTCGCCAATAATTTAACATTTTTATTGGGTCAACTATCTTAGATAAACTTAAGATAATTTGAACAATTGGTACTTGAAACACTAATCCTGTGCTAAAAAACAAAGTGGAGACAAAATTAAAATACTGAGTAAAAGACCAAAAAGGCTCAATGACTTCTGAGCCATAAAAAATAAAAAAATTTAAGGCTGCAGGAATCAAAAGAAAGTAAGAAAATAGTAACCCTAGAACAAATAAAACAATAGAACTAATCAATAAGCCAACTATGATATTTTTTTCATTTTTAGTTAAAGCAGGTCTAAAAAAGAAAAGTGTTTGACTTAATAATAATGGGGTAGAAAATAATACACCCGCATAAAATGATATTATTAAAGTTGAAACAAAATATTCGCCTGGAGATAATTGAAAGAATTGTATATTCGAGACAGGACTTTCTAAAATTTTAACTAATAATTTCACATTATAAAATGTAAAAAATGTTATTAAAGATAAAAAACTTAAAATATGAAAAACCCGTTGCCTTAGTTCATCAAAATGCTCGTTAAAATATAATTCTGTAATTGAACGTGATGAAGTTTTAATAATATCCGTCATGGAATAAAATTTAAACTTTAATGTTTTAACATTTTCTCTCATAGTTTCTACAAAAATATTTATTAATGCTTTAAGACTCTATAAATTTAAAAGCCTGTAACTTAGATGATGCTATTTTCATCTCTTGTGATGCATCAATTTTTTCTTTAGTTGTTTTAGCTAAATCCAAATTTTTTGTCGCGTTAGCTAAAAACTCTTTTGCTTCAGAGTAATCTTGTTTTATAATTTCTTCTACTCCACTAATTAAAACTATAACTTCATCATTTTTTATAACAGCAAACCCACCAAGAACAATAATAGGTGTCCAAGATGAATTAACTTTAATTCTAAGAATTCCGATTTCAAGAGCAGTGATTAAAGGAGCATGGCCTGTAAGGATACCTAATTGACCTGTAAGACTAGGTAGAACTACTTCATCAGCTGAAGTATCCCAAATTAATCCATCTGGAGCAATTACACGAATATTTAAACTCATTGGAAAATTCCCTAATTAATTATTAAAAGTTTTTGCTTTAGAGATTGCTTCATTAATATCGCCAACTAAATAAAAAGCTTGTTCAGGTAAATCATCTAATTCACCACCTAAAATCATATTGAAACCTTTAATCGTGTTTTCTAAATCTACATATTTACCTGGAGAACCAGTAAATATTTCTGCAACAAAGAATGGTTGTGATAAAAAACGTTCAATTTTTCTAGCACGATCTACAACTAAACGATCTTCTTCAGATAGTTCATCAATTCCTAGAATTGCAATAATATCTTGTAGTTCTTTATAACGTTGTAATGTTTCTTTAACTAATTGGGCTGTTTTATAATGCTCATCACCAACAATTAAAGGTTGTAACATAGTTGAAGTTGAATCTAAAGGGTCTACAGCTGGGTAAATTCCTTTAGCAGCTAAACCCCTAGATAATACCGTTGTTGCATCTAAATGAGCAAAAGTTGTAGCTGGTGCTGGATCAGTTAAATCATCGGCAGGTACATAAACAGCTTGGATAGAAGTAATTGAACCTTGAGTAGTTGATGTGATACGTTCTTGTAAAGCACCCATTTCGGTACCTAGAGTCGGTTGGTATCCTACGGCTGAAGGCATACGTCCTAATAAGGCTGAAACTTCTGAACCAGCTTGTACAAATCTAAAAATATTATCAATGAATAATAAAACATCCTGTTTATTAATATCACGGAAATACTCAGCCATTGTTAGAGCAGTTAACCCAACACGCATACGTGCACCTGGTGGCTCATTCATTTGACCATAGACTAAAGCTACTTTAGATTCTAATAAATTTTTCTCATTTATTACACCAGATTCTTTCATTTCCATATATAAATCATTACCTTCACGTGTTCTCTCACCTACTCCACCAAAAACAGAAACACCACCATGAGCTTTAGCAATATTATTAATTAATTCCATAATTAAAACAGTTTTACCTACCCCGGCACCACCAAAAAGCCCAATTTTACCACCTCTACGATAAGGAGCTAATAAATCTACTACTTTAATACCAGTTTCAAAAATAGCTGGTTTAGTCTCAAGGTCTGTAAAGGCTGGTGCAGGTCTATGAATAGGTAATGTTTCGTTACCAGTCTCATCTCCTAAATTATCTACAGTTTGTCCTAAAACATTAAAAATACGGCCAAGAGTTGGTTTCCCTACAGGAACTAGGATTGGAGATTTAGTATCAATAACTTTAACCCCTCTCTGTAAACCATCAGTAGCACTCATTGCAATAGCTCTAACTCGGTTATCCCCTAACAATTGTTGTACTTCACAAATAATAATTCCTTCTTTACTCTCTACTTCCAGAGCATTGTAAATTTTTGGTAATATACCCGAAGAAAAGACTGCATCGATGACTGGTCCAATAACTTGTGTTATATAGCCTGTATTAACATTTTTATCATTCGTTATTGTTTTTTCAGTCATTTTTTAATTATTTGCATTATTAAATAATAATGAAACCTGAAAATTTTTTAATTAATTTTATTTAAGCTTGAGAACAAAAGTAAAACGAGTCTTATTTTAAGACTAAAAATTTTGAATTAATAGATTGTACAAATAAAAAAAAGATCAATAAATTTCGAGTAAGAAAAGCTAACTATATGTATTTAAAGTTTTTTTAAGCGGAAAGTCGACCTGTTGTTCGTAACCAGTTTTGAGCTTCTATATAATTATTCGGAGCAAGATTGATCGCTTGTTTCCAATACTCAGCGGCTTTATTAAAAAGTAATTTAGCGACATCAATATTTTGTTTCTCAGAAGCTTTCACACCTTGGTAATGATATATAACAGCAATATTATTTAACGCTTGTGGTAAATTGGGATTTAATTCTAAGGCTTGATGATAATATTCCAAAGCTTTTAAATATTCCCCATTACTAGAATATATCAAACCAATATTATATAAAATAAAACTACGATCATAAGGATCTTCTTCGAGTTGTAATGCTTCGTAGTAATTTTCTAATGCTTCAGCATATTCACCTTCAGATTGTGCTGACATACCATCTCTATAGTAAAAAAAAGCCTGCTTCTCTTCTTTACTTGCTGGAAAAACTTTCAAAATAATATCTGCCATAATCGTAAAAGTTTTATCGATAAAATTATCATTTCTTTGGGAGCGACTCATATTTTCTCTGTTTTTATATTTTTTATATCTTATTTCTTGAAAAAGTAAAGAAAAAGTATAGTTGAAAAATATTATAACATTTAAGCTAATATTCTAAGAACATTAATTTTCTACTGATGTAACAAAAGGTAATAAATGTAAATATCTTGCTCTTTTAATAGCTTTTGAAAGTTGTCTTTGTTGTTTTAATGTTAAACCCGTTGATCGACGAGATTTAATTTTACCATGTTCTGTTGAAAATGATAAAAGAATATCAACTTGTTTATAATCAATTGTTTCATTTGGTTTAAGTTTAAATGGCTGACGTCTAGTTTTTGTCGGTTTTCCTTTATTCCCCTTATTTTCATTATTTGGCATATTATCCTCCTTATTTTATTTCTTTTTGTTGTGTATGTGAATTACAGTTAGGACAAAACTTTTTTAATTCAAGTCTATCCGGTGTGTTTCTACGGTTTTTTGTTGTTGTATAATCGATTTTTTTTTGGCTTTTTTTGGCGGTTACCCCTTGACTAGAATTACTATCTGTTTTTCCGTTAGTGTTCGATGTTTTTTTACAGTTTGTACATCTTAAGGTTATTATAATCCTAGCACCTTTATTTTTTGCCATATTTTAATTTAAGTAAAAGTATTTTATTAAATGATAATTATTAATAATAGTAATATAGATATATATCACTACTATTATATAGTAATATATTTTTCATTTGTAGATCAAGGTAGTCTTTTCCGATACCCAGTCTTATAAAATTTTTTCTATTTGATTCCTCTCTTGAAAAATTTAACTCTTCGTTATACAATGGTATGGCGGTATTGTTTAAAAATAGAATTTTTTATTTTAAATAATATTAAATTATAGAGAGATTCAAGCAGTCTATAGTTTTATTAATTAATCCCAATTTAGGAGGTATATTTATGTTTGAAAGGTTTACTGAGCGGGCTTTACAAGTAATTATGATGTCACAAGAAGAATCGAGACGTTTAGGCCACAATTTTGTAGGTACAGAACAAATACTTTTAGGCTTATTAGGTGAAGGCTGTGGTGTAACCACTAATGCTGTAAGGGAGTATGGAATTACGATTAGAAAAGTAAGAATAGAAGTAGAAAGACTTATAGGTAAAGGGACAGGATTTGTTGCAATAGAGATCCCCTTTACCCCTAGAGCCAAAAAGGTATTAGAGATGTCGATAAAACAATCTAAGGAGTTAAATCATAGTTATATCAACACCGAGCATATTTTTTTGGCATTATTAAATGATACAGATGGTATATGTTCAAAGGTTTTACAAAACTTAGGTGCAAATATACCTCGAATTAAAGCTTATGTACTTAATGAGTTAGATAAAAATCATGAATCTGGATCTTCAAAAGTATTGGCTAATGTTGGATCAGGGGATCAAAATCAGACAAAGGATTTATTTCTTTTTGATGATTTAGATAGAGCTTCTTTAACAGCTCCAAACTTATTAGAGTATACAACAGATTTAACAGAAGCAGCTGAAAGAGCAAAATTAGATCCTGTTGTTGGTAGACAAAATGAAATTGAGCGTGTTATACAAATTTTATCAAGGCGCCGTAAAAATAACCCAATTTTAATTGGTGAACCCGGAGTCGGTAAAACAGCAGTAGCCGAAGGCCTAGCACAAAGAATTATTCAACGTGAAGTCCCTAGTGAAATGCATGACCATAAAGTATTTGTTTTAGATATTACGTTATTGTTAGCAGGGACAAAATATCGTGGGGAATTTGAAGAACGTTTAAAAAGAATCGTACAAGAACTAAAAGAACAAAAAAATATAATTATTGTGATCGATGAAGTCCACACATTAGTTGGTGCTGGTGCAGCAGAAGGAGCATTAGATGCTGCGAATATTTTAAAACCTGCCTTGGCACGTGGGGAATTACAATGTATAGGAGCTACAACAATTGATGAATATCGACAACATATTGAGAAGGACCCAGCTTTAGAACGTCGTTTCCAACCGGTTTGGGTAAATGAACCTAGTATAGAAGAAACTATTACTATTTTAAAAGGTTTAAGACTACGTTACGAGCAGCACCATAGATTAGAAATTACAAATGAAGCTTTAACTGCAGCAGCTAATTTAGGTGCTCAATACATAGCTGATCGATTTTTACCTGATAAAGCAATTGATTTAATTGACGAAGGTAGTGCACGAGTTCGTTTAGTAAATTATCGTCTTCCTGAAGCTGTGCATATTTTAGATAAAGAATTGCGAACTATTTTAGATAATAAAGATTTAGCTGTTCGAGAACAAAGGTTTGAAACAGCAACTGAAATTAGAGATGATGAATTAAATCTACGTGCCCAAATGGGTGCGATTATAAAAGCACAAAAAAGAATTGTACCAAAAGGAGTATTAGAAAGGTTAAAGGTTGGAGCCCAAGATATTGCTTCGATTGTGGCTTTATGGACTGGTGTCCCAGTGACAAAAATTACCAAGGATGAAAATACTAGGTTATTAGAATTAGAAAATGTTCTTCACCAAAGAGTAATTGGGCAAAAAGAAGCTGTCTCAGCTGTAGCTCGAGCTGTACGAAGAGCTAGAGTTGGTATGAGAAATATGAAACGCCCAATTGCAAGTTTCTTCTTTTCAGGCCCTACTGGGGTAGGAAAAACTGAATTAACAAAGACTCTTGCGTCCTTCTTTTTTGGAGCAGAAGATTCTATGGTTCGTTTAGATATGTCAGAATTTATGGAGCGCCATACTGTAGCTAAATTAATTGGATCACCACCAGGTTATATTGGTTATAACGAAGGGGGACAACTAACGGAAGCTGTAAGACGTAAACCATATACTGTGGTATTATTTGATGAAGTTGAGAAAGCTCACCCAGATGTATTTAATTTATTGCTACAAATACTTGAGGATGGTCGTTTAACAGATTCTAAAGGAAGAGTTATTGATTTTAAAAATACAATATTAATAATGACTTCAAATTTAGGGTCTAAAGCAATCCAGAATAATGAGTTAGCTTCACAAGGGATTGGTTTTGGTGGCGAAACAGGGGATACCAAAAAGACAAAATACGCTCAATTATGTAATACTGTTGGAGAAAGTCTTAAAGCATTCTTTAAACCAGAATTTTTAAACCGTATTGATGAAATAATTGTTTTTGAACAACTAACAAAAAACAATATTAAGCAAATTGCCGTTATTATGGTAAAAGATTTAATAGAAAGAGTGAAAAAGGAAAAAGAAATTTCATTATCTTTAACTCCTAGAATGATGGAATTATTAATTGAAGAAGGTTTTAACCCTACTTATGGTGCTCGACCTTTACGTCGTGCTCTTGTAAAATTAGTTGAGGATAAAGTTTCTCTTGAATATTTACGTTATAAAAAAGATCATGATGATGACGATCCTGTAGATATTTTAGTAGATGTTGATTTTGATAAAGTTAAAGTTTCAATATCAAAAACTATTAAAAAAGAAGAAGAAGAGATTAAACAAGAAAATAAAGAAAAACCAAAAGAAAAACCCAAATATAAAATTTCATTACCTAGACATAGACAGCCAAAAGAAACTTCTATGGTAACTGAGAAAAAACCGGAAAATAGTCCATCTGGAGTATAATTCTTCCTAACTATATATTTTTGTTATATTAATATTAACAATAGACTTATATTTTATTTTGTTTTCAAATAATAGCAAATTTTCACGAGATAATAAATCGTGAAACTTTTCATATTTCTTTATTAATTTTTACAATTTTTACAATTTTTAACTTTTTACTAATTGGGTCACCTGGGACTTGAACCCAGAACTTTTCGGTTAAAAGCCGATTACTCTACCATTGAGTTAGCAACCCACTGTTAGTGACATAATAACATAGTAGCCAAATATAGTTATATATAAACTATATTTGGCTACTATATTGTTAGTATGCTAATCCCATACTACGCGTTGTCTCAGCCGCTAAATAAACACGAACACTTAAAAAATCTGTTGGGCAAGCTGTTTCACAACGCTTACAACCAACACAATCTTCTGTACGAGGAGCTGAAGCAATTTGTCCTGCTTTACAACCATCCCAAGGAACCATCTCTAATACATCAGTAGGACAAGCACGAACACACTGCGTGCAGCCAATACAAGTATCATAAATATTTACGGAATGTGACATAGCTAATAATTTTTATAAAAAAATTCTATTTTGATAATTTAAAAGATTAAAAAATTAATACTTAGTAAATAAATTCAGATTTACTAATAATCAATTATAGATTGCATTATATTGTAACGTAATAAAATTTTAATTGTCAATATGTAATGTGTTTACTTATTGTAATATATGTAAAAGATTACTAACAACGTTATTTTAATTTTATTAATTTAAATTACAACTCGCTTTATCCCCCACTTTTCTAATATAGAAAATAACTACAATAGTTAGTAACAGGTTATTATTAACTTATATTTCGGTAAAAATTATAAATATTTTTGAGAAATATAAGTTACCTGGGAAGAATTAAAACTTATTTTAAAAAAACTATTATGGTTGCAACTTTAGAAAGACGCGAAAGTGAAAAAAGAGATTGGGGAACATTTGCTACATGGATTACTAGTACTGAAAACCGTTTATACATTGGTTGGTTTGGTTGTTTAATGATTCCTACATTATTAACAGCGGCTTCTTGTTACATCATCGCTTTTATCGCAGCACCTCCTGTAGATATTGATGGTATTCGTGAGCCAGTAGCCGGATCTTTATTATACGGTAACAACATCATCAGTGGTGCTGTTATACCTAGTTCAAATGCAATTGGTATTCATTTCTACCCAATTTGGGAAGCTGCTTCAGTTGAAGAATGGTTATACAATGGTGGTCCTTACCAATTAATCGTATTCCATTTCTTAATTGGTGTTGCTTGTTGGATGGGTCGTGAATGGGAGCTTAGCTACCGTTTAGGTATGCGTCCTTGGATTTTCGTAGCATTCTCTGCTCCAGTAGCAGCAGCTTCTGCGGTATTCCTAATCTACCCTATCGGTCAAGGTAGTTTTTCTGACGGTATGCCTTTAGGTATTTCTGGTACATTTAACTTCATGATCGTTTTCCAAGCTGAACATAACATTTTAATGCACCCATTCCATATGGCTGGTGTTGCTGGTGTTTTCGGTGGTTCATTATTCAGTGCTATGCATGGTTCTTTAGTAACTTCAAGTTTAATCCGTGAAACAAGTGAAGTTGAGTCTGTTAACTACGGTTACAAATTCGGACAAGAAGAAGAAACTTACAACATTGTAGCTGCACATGGTTACTTTGGTCGTTTAATCTTCCAGTACGCTAGTTTCAACAACTCTAGAGCTTTACATTTCTTCCTTGCAGCATGGCCTGTAGTTGGAATTTGGTTAACAGCTTTAGGTGTTAGTACTATGGCATTTAACTTAAATGGTTTTAACTTTAACCAGTCTGTTGTAGATAGTGAAGGTCGTGTTATTAACACATGGGCTGATATCATCAACCGTGCAGATTTAGGTATGGAAGTAATGCATGAACGTAACGCTCATAATTTCCCATTAGATTTAGCATCTAACGAAATTCTTCCTGTTGCGATTTCTGCTCCTTCTGTTGTTGGTTAATTCAATTAAAATAATCAGATTTATTTCTGTATTATTATTTTATCTCTAACTACCTTTTTCGGTAGGTAAGAGAAATAGGTCGAAAGATCGATAGAGTAATAAGAAGCATAAAACTTCTTATTACTCTATGTAACATAATATATTTGTATTCTAATATTCCTAAGTATTTTTTAAAAACAGAAAAGCTTATTCTAATTTAAGGTTTATATAATTCCTATAGCATCAAATATTACCTGAAACTAAGGACAAATACCAATGCTTTTTATAAGTCATATAAACTTAAAATCTATGAAGAAAGAGACTAACCTTATATTTTAATAATATAGTATTGTAATATTATAATATGGGGTATAAGGTTTTTGTTAAGTTATATTATAATCAATCAATTTTGTTGTGAAAGGAAAATAACAAAAAAATATAGGTAGTATGTAATTTATTTTGGTGCTTGGAAAAGCTAAATAAAAGCTGGGTAAAAGAATCTGGTGGAACCTTAAATTAATTTTTATTCCATTAGACCTTTTTAATTTTTATATTAAGCTTAAAAGAGATATATATAAATACATTTTTATAAATAAAAAGTTATGTCCATTAAATTCATTTTATAATCTTATAATTTACAAAACAAATTATTAAAATATATTTTAATTGTAATAATTGTAAAGGTGATTAAGTAAATTCACAATATGCGAAAATTACTTAATCATATTCCTTTTTTATAAGCTAAATACACTACTAGCTGTTATATCCGCGTCTGTAATTGTAACTAGATCTGCCTTAGTAAGTACACGTCCACCACTATCAAAATTACGGTTTGCTTGTCTCATTCGAGCTCTGTCCAAAGAATTTCTTATACTTCGAGCATTCGCAAATAGTGGCTGTTCACGACGTTTTAAAATATAATTTAAAAATGCTGGTTCAGCTTCCGGAGAAAACTGATATTGTTGTTCTTCCAGCATCATTTTAGCTATAATAAGTAATTCATCTGGAGAATAATCTGGGAAATCTACATGGTTTGCTATTCGCGAAGATAAACCTGGGTTGGAGCTATAGAATTGTTCCATGCGTTCTTTATATCCTGCAAAAATAATTACTAAATCGTCACGCTGGTTTTCCATAACTTGTAAAAGAATTTCAATTGCTTCACTTCCATAATCTCTTTCATTATCTGGCTTATATAAATAATAGGCTTCATCAATAAATAAAAGACCACCCATTGCTTTTTTAAGCACCTCTTTAGTTTTTGGAGCAGTGTGTCCAATATACTGTCCAACTAAATCATCTCTAGTTACAGTTAATAGATGTCCCTTTTTTGAATGTCCTAACTTAAAAAGAATATCAGCCATACGTGTCGCAACAGTAGTTTTACCTGTACCAGGGCTACCAGTAAAAGACATATGTAAACCTGGGTTCCCAGTTGTGAAACCTAGATTTTCTCTTAATTTGTCTATAACTAATAATGCTGAAATTTCTTGGATTCTTGTTTTAACAGGTATTAAACCAACTAATTCTTCTTCTAGTATATCAATTATCGTTTTTATCTGTGTGTCTAAATAGACTTGTTTTAAGTTTAAATTTTTTTCTAAAGATAAATTTTCTAAGCTTTTTGCTGTTTCCATATATTCTTCACTCCTTAGTAAAAATATTTATTGATTGTTTAAAAAAAGAATTTATTAGTTATTATTAGTTAATGCGATTAAAGATTTTAAATATAGAATTTTATATAAAAAATTTCTATTTGTCCATAATTTATTAAACTTGATTTTCAACCCTTCACTTAAAATGTTGAAAAATGATTAAGATACTTTTGTAAGAAAATAAAAATAGGTATCTTAGTTTTTATTTTCTTTCTTAGTTTGAATTATAATAAAAGTATTAATAAATGATTTTTTAGTCTTGCGGATTTAAATAAGTATTATTAATAAGTACTTCCGTTTTTATGTATGCAAAAATACCTAGATAATTATTCAGGAGAACAATCGTATGAATTGGCAAGTTATTGGTCAAGTAATTACTGCAACACTAATTATTGTATCAGGCCCACTTATTATTTTTATAGCAAAAAAAGCTGATTTATAAATTTTTATAAATAGTATCTAGGCTAATTTTTTGAGTTTCTGAGGCGCTTGAGTCATTAGGTTGTACAAATAATTTGCAATGACATTCTTTCCGTTCGCGCATTGAAACACAAGGGCAAATCCAATAATTTAGTTCAATTTCAGCTTTTTCACTACGAAAATTTCTACAAGGACATAACGGAACTCCATACTTATCTTTATAAGTAGCTAACCCTGTAATAATTACAGAAGTTATTGAAGGGTCTAAGCAAAAAAAGGTATTAGTTTGTTTAGCGTAGATTTCTGCGAAGTTATGCATTTCTTTTAGACGATTATAAAAATTTTCACTCTTTGTTGAATCCATTCGTATAGTTTAAATTTAGTCTTAAATTTATGTGTTAGTATCGTTTACTACAAAATTTATTAATAAAATATATTATGTTAATTAATTACTTACCTTCAATTTTAGTCCCTTTAGTTGGGCTAGTTTTTCCTGCCGTTGCTATGGGCTTATTGTTTATCTACATTGAAAAAGACACCATTGAATAACTTTCGAAATTTCCAAGGTTCTCTAGAGAACCTTGGAAATTTCGAAAGTTATTCAATGGTGTCTTTTTCAATGTAGATAAACAATAAGCCCATAGCAATTGATTGTTAAAGTGAAGACCCTAACCCAGAATAAGAACCAAAAATAAAAGTACCTACAACTACTATAACTCCTAGGCCACCAACTAATGCGACTAACCAAAGTGGTATTCTTCCTGTTCCTGCCATAATATTCTCTTGCTCCTATATCTTTTCTTAACCTTATAAAAATTCTATCTAGTAATTACAAAATTCCTTAGTTAAAGAAATAACTAGAGAAAAGTACTGCTAATATGAAAAATAATAATAAACCCCAGTATAAAGATGTACGACTTATTTCAACTTCTTGCTTATTAGGATTTGGACCTGTCATTGAATAAACTCCTATCGTTGGATAAATTGCATTGATGTAATTGCACCTATAAAGAATATCGTTGGAACAGCTAAACCATGTATAGCAAGCCAACGAAAAGTAAAAATAGGGTAAGCTACAGGTTGATTTGTATTTCTAGTCACGTATTTCTCCTAAATTTTATATATTTTTTTATAACCCTCTTGTTAAGTCTTCTAATTCTTGCTTAGCACTAAATCTATCATTTACTAAAGGAACTTGTTGTCTGTCCTGTGTAAAGTATTCATTAGGTCTAGGAGTTCCAAAAACATCATAGGCTAAACCAGTACTTATAAATAACCAACCAGAAATAAATAAAGAAGGAATTGTAATACTATGAATAATCCAATAGCGTACACTTGTTATGATATCAGAAAAAGGACGTTCCCCTGTTGAACCACCAGACATTTTAAAACTTTCTCCATTTTATAAAAATATATTATACCTTTCTTGTTTATAAGTATAACAAAGTTATTTCTCATTCCTATTAAAATCTTATTTTTTTCGTAAAATAAAATTAGGTTAAAAAGTTTTTAAGTGGTAATTTTTCTTGTTAGCGAGCAGCGAGAATCGAACTCGCATCAATAGCTTGGAAGGCTATGGTTTTACCACTAAACTATGCTCGCACTTATAACCTACTATAATATAATTTATTTATGTTTATTAGTTTTATTCTAACTAAATATAACTAAAAGATAAATAAATAAATAAGTAGTTTAAAAATAAATATTATCTATATTGAGTTTAATAAATTAAAGCCCCTCTAGATTAATATTTAAAAATCTTGCTAATTCAGATGCTTCATTTTCCAAAATCTCTAAAGATCTTGGTTGTTCCACAGGTGTTAGTGGAATTTCTCGTTGATCCTTTGTACATAAATAAATAACACGCTTAGGATTAATACCATCTTGGATATTCAATTTAATACTTTTAATATTTTTGAACGCATATACTAATAATATCTGACGATTTTTTCCTGGGAATCCACGTCTTACTATTCTAATCAATTCATTTTGTTTATCAAATTCATTATACCCACTACCAACATCCCAAAAAACTGTAAGCCCAATATATATACTTAGACTTATAGCAACAACTCCGTAGAATGTCATAACCAGTCCTTGAGGTAAAAATGATAATTCTGTTGAGTTAATAAAAAATAATAAATTCTTTTGAAAATAACTCGAAATACCTGTAAGTAAAAACCCTAACCCCCCAAAAAATAAAATAAATGTCCAAAAATAATTGCTAAAACGTCTAGAACCAACTACAATATCACGTTTTAATAAGTTATTAATTTTCTCAGTACTCATAATTCTTTCTTTTCTTAACAGTATAGAATTTATAAATGTTTAGACTAAAATTCTAAATTTAATTTAAATATTAACAAGACTAAAAAAAACTAAATTAATTTAATTCCTTTAAGACCTAAAAACAAACCAGATGCAAGTACAAAGGCGATACCTAACAATAAAACATAATCGATAAGAACACTCATTTTTTTTCCTTGGCTAAAAATTATAAAAAATGATATAATATACTATTATATATCTAAAACCAAAAAATACACTAATTTAATTGGCTTAACTGGTTCACAAAATAAAATTTCTCATTCACTGGAATCCTAAATTATTCTCTTTTAAAAAGATATAAATATTTTTATATAATAAAGTTTTACAAAATACTTATGACAAGTTTTATTAAACCTTACAACGATGATCCTTCGGTTGGGCACTTATCAACACCAGTCACTTCATCAGCAGCAACAAAAGCTTATTTAGGTAGTTTGCCAGCTTATAGAAAAGGACTATCTCCTCTATTACGCGGGTTAGAAATTGGGATGGCACATGGTTATTTATTATTAGGACCTTTTGAAAAATTAGGACCGTTAAGAGCATCTGAAATTTCACTTCTAATTGGGTTTCTATCTTCTGTAGGTTTAGTAACAATATTAACTGTTTGCTTAGCTATGTATGGGAAAGTAACTTTTCAAGATTCTGAAATAATTAATAAAAATGATTTATTGAATGGTAAAAATTGGAACCAATTTACTTCTGGATTTTTTATTGGTTCGTTTGGAGGCGTTAGTTTTGCTTATTTAATACTTCTTAATTTAGATTATTAGTTAAGGAGTTTTTGAACATCTAAAAAATTTAGATGTTCAAAAACTCCTTAACTAATAATCTAAATTAAGAAATTTAATATATAGACGCGTTTTTAATATAGCAAAACAATATTTATAAAATTTCCCAGATAATTGGGACTCATTGATTTTCACATTAACAACTAATGTTAAACGTTTACTAATAATTCTATTATTAATTATTACTGAATTAAGACGTTTGGAGTATAATTCATCTTTAACCATAAGAATAGATACAAATGAAACTCCTAACCCAGCCTGAACACCACGTTTAATAGCTTCAATAGAATTAAGCTCAAGTTTTATTTTTAATTTATCACTCTCAATATTAAATTTTTTTAAAACTTCATCCATTAATTTCCTACCTACAAAATCAGGTTTTAGAGTAATAAAATCTAAATTATATAAATCTTCCTTGGTTATACTATAAACATCCTTCAATTCATGAGATTTAGGTAAAATTAAAATTATTTCTTCTTGAAAATAAGGTGTACTATATAAAGAGTTATATAATTCCTTAGGTATTTTCTCTTCTTCAACAATTCCTATATCAACTTTACCATTAACAATATTCCACGATATACAATTAGTACAATCAATTTCTAGTTTAACATGTGTATATGAATAGCGTCTGCAAAATAAATCAATAATTTTTGGTAATATATATGTTCCTACTATTTCATTAGAACCAATAGTCAGACTAATCCTCTTTAACTTTTTTAAATAAACAACAGCTTTATCGGCTTCTTCACATAATCTTAAAATCCTATCAGCGTAATCTAGTATTAATTCCCCAGTAAAAGTAAAATAAATTTGTTTTTTCCTTCGATCTAAAATTGGAGAATCAATCTCATATTCTAGTTTCTGTATTTGTAAACTTAGTGCTGGTTGTGAAAGATATAATTTTTTAGCTGCTTGCTTTATAGTAGCTTCATTTTTTATTGCTTGAATAATTCTTAATTGCTCAAGGCTAAAAGGGAAATATTTCATTTTACCTTAATATACTCCGAATCTTTATAGAAATTTTATAATCGATTATAATTCTATTTCATTGATAGATCAAACCATTAAAGATTATTAGAAATGCAAACTTTACATAAAGATTGTTTGCTTTTTAAATAATAATGAGTATATCTTAAATAAAATAATGTATCTTAGTATTTGACATAATTCTTATACCTCATAGACAATAATATTTAGAGTAAGGAGTGTTTCTATCATAGCTAGTATACTCTGGTTAGCTTTAACATGTAAAGATTATTAATAGTAGTAATTTTTGTATTAAGTATTATTAGTTCTAACCGTAAAATAAAAAATTTTATTAGTGGACTAATAATATAATTATATTGGAGAAATAGTTCATTTTTCTATAGGGAGAATCTATTAAATTTTTTATTAGGGATATTAGTATGGATATACGTCTTATATTTGTTTTTTCTCCTGTGATAGCAGCAGCATCTTGGGCATTGTATAATATTGGTCGAGTAGCATTACAACAATTCAACAAACTAGCTTCGCGCTAAAATAAATATATAAATAATCTAAAGAGTGAATGAAATAATTTTATTTCATTCACTCTTTAGACAAATACAATCTAATCTTAAAAATCTATTAATTCTTTTTTATATCTAATACTTTATACTTTGCGCAAAGTATAATATAAATGAAATCAACCTTCAAGTTTGTTTTTATTTGCACTTGACAAGAATAATAAAATAAATGTATACATATATGTAGTCAACTATAATAATTAGACAATTTAATAACTATTATTATATATTTTATTAGTAACAATCTATTTGTTATTATGTTTTGATTCTGATCTGAAAATAAATGCAACAAGGAGTATTACTCTAATGGCT